CGTGAGCGCTAGGTCGATGAAATATCTTATCCTTCTCTTTCATCTTTTAAAGTATCAATTCATATGGAATTGGGCACATATCTATATGATATGAATAGATATAGATATCGGGGTTCAATAACCAATTATCTTTTCATCCATGATTGGCATGAATATAACCATACCGATAGATTGGTATTGATGATATTGGTTGGGTCGAGCTGGATTTGAACCAGCGTAGGCATATTGCCAACGGATTTACAGTCCGTCCCCATTAACCACTCGGGCATCGACCCAGGAACAAGAAAGTAATTGAAAGTCTTTAGGTTAAGATACCAAACGAATGGATATCCTATTTCATGGTACCCCTAGGGGAAGTCGAATCCCCGTTGCCTCCTTGAAAGAGAGATGTCCTGGTCCACTAGACGATAGGGGCTACCAATCATTATGATATGAAAGTTCCCTGGAAGTTGTCAATAGTATGGCCAGAATTATTCAAAATATTCTTATTGGTTTCCTTCCTTTTTGAAATAAAAAATTTTGTATTTCATTATTATTTAATGTATAAAGCGAGAAATAATAATAAAATGAAAGGACAAAAAAATTTTCTAAGCATTGGTATGCATTGGGTGAAAGGCTGCAAGACTATAGCTGTCAGATATTGTGCTGTCTCTATATATCGTATGTATTCATACGGGTTGCAGTGACTGTGGGTTATAGGAACCTGACTGAGAAAATAAACAAAAAAAAACATAGAAAAAAGTACTTCCTATTGGTTGGACAAAAGATCGATTCGTATGTTACAATTGGATCGTGGCGGGTATAGCTTAGTGGTAAAAGTGTGATTTGTTACATTATCAACTCGAATAATTGAAGGATCTTTGATCAATCTAAAGCTCTATTTCCAGATAGGTTAAAAACCTCCCCTATGAATACTATCCATCCGAGATGGAAGAGTTCATGTATGACACTGATATACTTTACGTTCCCATATTAGAGTATAGTGCTTCACTTCTTTCCATTAAAACAAATGCCCGTTGGTGTCCCAAAAGTTCCTTTCCGAGCCCCTGGAGATGAAGATGCAAATTGGGTCGACTTATACAACCGACTTTATCGAGAGAGATTACTTTTTTTGGCTCAGGATATAAATCACGAGATTGCAAATCAACTCATGGGTCTCATGGTATATTTGAGTGCAGAAGATGCAAATAAAGATATGTTCTCATTTCTCAACTGTCCCGGTGGATCAGTAATACCGGGAGTAGGTATTTTCGATGTTATGCAAATAATAGTACCAGATGTACATACAATATGCATGGGGGTAGCTGCTTCAATGGGATCTTTCATCCTAATCGGGGGAGAAATTACTAAACGTATAGCATTACCTCACGCTAGGGTTATGATCCACCAACCTGCTAGTACCTATTATGACGGACCGGCCGCAGATTTTCATAACGAATCGAAACACGTAACGATGCTTCGCGATTACATAACAAAATGTTATATAGAAAGAACGGGCACCCCCGGAGAGGTCATTCAACGGGACCTGAACAGAGATGTTTTTATGTCAGCAACAGAAGCCCAAGCTTATGGCATTGTTGATGCCGTAGCGGAAGGTTGATCTCGTAGCGGAAGATCTTCTTTTTAATTGATTTTTCAAATGACCTGTAAACTGTAATTTGATCTCTTTGTTCCCTTTCAAAAAAAAAAAAAAAAAGGAAAGGGAAAGTGATTGATTTAATAATCACCTGATATGGTTAGGATCGATCCGAACCAGTCGATTCCGCATACAATCCAGCCAGAATGCCCACTATTCAACAACTTATTAGAAATGCAAGACAGCCAATAGAGAATAGAAAAAAATCTCCTGCTCTTCGAGGATGTCCTCAGCGTAGAGGAGTATGTGCTAGGGTGTATGTGCGACTCGTTTGGATCAGAAGCTGAAACAGACTGGGAAATTATTATAACGGAATAAAAGAAGAAGTTTCCCGCTGTAACCAAGTACAGATCCATCATCTAACCTTACCGGGGATGAAATTTATGGTTTCCATTGGTGCAAATCCAATCACCTTGATGTGGGATGAAAAGCAATTCCTCATTGGTAGCGAATGGTCATCAATCCATTGAGCGGGGAAATCATGCAAATTGAAGAAGCATAAAGTTTATGCTCATATTGCTGCGAGAACGGAACAACAGGGTCAGCTACCTGGCCAACCCCAGAATTACATGTCGTTACTGTATGAATAGATCTTGTAATGAGAGTATTTATTACTTGATGATTCAAGGGTAGAGCTGGAGATGGTAAACTGTACAAGTTACCGATAACATACTCATCTCATATTTCGGAAATGAATAAGAGGCTCCGGCGTATAGAGAGGACCTTACCGTTGGAGAAAGAACCATAGAAACGATGAAACCCATGATTTATTTTTTCTCATTCTCAGTACAAGGTCCCAGCCCTTGCCTACCTGGAAGATGCCTATCCAAAGGGAATTATGGTTGGGAAGGTTGCAGTAGCAAAAGCCATTGGAACTTTTCTTTTCTAAATAAGAAGAATCAGTGTTATTCTCAATGGACCAAACAAATGACTAACCGAGAAAAAGATTAGCGATTCATGAGAGTAAACTGCAATGACCAGAGTGAAACGTGGATATATAGCTCGAAAACGTCGGAAAAAGATTCTTGCATTTGTATCAGGCTCTCGAGGGGCCCATTCGAAACTTTTTCGAACTGCTAACCAACAGAAAGCTAGAGCCTTAGTTTCCGCCCACCGAGATAGAGGTAAACGCAAGAGAGATCTTCGTCGTTTGTGGATTACTCGGATCAATGCAGCAGCCCGTGCCAATGGAGTCTCTTATAACAGATTAATCCAATATTTGTACAAGAGGCAGTTGCTTCCAAATCGTAAAACACTTGCACAAATAGCTGTATTAGATAGTAATTGCTTTTCCACCATCTTGAAGAACTTATCGTGTGATGAAATAGGTTAGGTATAGATGAAAGAAATAGGTAAAGATGGAATGGATAGAACAGCTTCTCCCGGAGAATTCCCTCCGGGAAGGTCGAAACATTTTCAAATTTTTCAATATTTGATTGGAAATGAACGAAACGAAAAGAATTCAATCCAATTCTTTTCCAAGAATGAAATCCTATCGACTTTTTCGACAATAGACTCAAGATCTGTATCTTTATCAAACAGATATCCAACTCCGATTTTATTAAGGAGTAGGTTTATTTCTATGAAATTAGTTTTCATTATAAAGAAAAGGTAACAAAGATAGAATACGAGCTCGTTTAATAGCGTTAGTCATTAGACGTTGTTGTTTTGAGGTTAATCTATTCACTCGACCGGATAATATTTTTCCTTGCTCGCTAATAAATCGACTAATTAGGCTCATATTTTTATAATCGATCCGATCTCCCGACCCAATTGGTGACAAATGTCTACGAATTGGTGTCAAATGTCTACGAAAAGATCGCTTGGGTTTATCCATAGTTTGTTTCATGAACCTTTTTAATACTATTTATTCCAAATCTTTCAAAATCTCGTTCCATTAAAGATCTTGTTTAAATACCATTTCTTTTTATATCTGTGATCTATTCCTATCCCTGGGTAGGAGTAGTACGTTTAATCTCTTTTTTTTATCTCTCCGTGAATGGTATGCTTGTAACAATAGGGACAAAATTTATTTGATTCCAATCGAATAGGTGTATTGCGTCGATTTTTACGAGTCGTATATCTAGAAATCCCCGGGAATCTTTTATAAACACTATCTTGGGTACAACTAGTGCACTCCAAAGTAATTGTTACTCTTACATCTCCGCTCTTGGCCATAAACTTACTCTGGATATTGGGTCTACTTTGCTTTTCGATCTGAAAAAGAAAGAGGAAAAAGGGATAGAAGTTGATAGCCGGAGATCCCACGATGAAACATTTGAAAGTAAAAAAATCCTTGATCAGGAGTTTTCAGTTGTACTTACAAAATTGAATGTGGAAAGAACCTTTGGATTTCTATTTCTACTTTGATTCTACCCCCCCCCCATTCCATCCCCAATTTTAGATCTATTTTGGGTTGAATCAACTAATTTATCCAAGAGGTAGGAGAAAGAAATCCAGCACAATCTTTTTGACCTTGGCTTTAAGGGGAGGACAAAAATTAAAAAGAGGGAAAAGTCAAAGTCAGAGCATCTGGAAAAAAACGATTGATTTCTATCAATAGACCGGCTACAAAAATCAACCATGAAATAGCTAACACAGGCGCTGTGGAAAGATAGGTCTTTAGATCTTGCATTGTAAATTCTCCTTATCGATCATAATGCGTAAGTGATTAAACCGTATTAATAGTTAAAATCCTAGGGAAACTTGGAACTATGAATATATGTATAATGTTATCCGGGCTGTGGTCCTATTTATAGAACAGGAAAAAGATGTTTCAGCACCAAATTTTGCTAATTAATAGTTATCTTCTAGATAATAGACCCTACATGCATTATAAAGTCTTTTCACTCACTAGACCGAAGAGAAATGAAGGTGGAAAAATGTGGGAAACAGATTTCGAATTCCATAAAATAACATTGTCTAATGATTAGAAGGGATGTAGCGCAGCTTGGTAGCGTGTTTGTTTTGGGTACAAAATGTCGCAGGTTCAAATCCTGTCATCCCTACCTTTCCCTTCTTTTCTATGGAAAGAGAGAGGAACGAAAGATCATTTGATATCGATTCGAATGGAACATCAAATAATTGAATCGTATCAGATGCGAAAGTGTTTTACTCTAAGAATATAAACAAAAGGTATTTTCCCTTCCCTTTATCTCCGGATGTTCAAGAAAGCGCTCTTAGTTCAGTTCGGTAGAACGTAGGTCTCCAAAACCTGATGCCGTAGGTTCAAATCCTACAGAGCGTGATTCTGTTCCTATCAAATCCAACCCTCTAAATTATGGAGAATTCATTCCAACTGGAACGAGCAATGGAATCTGACCTCCCAGGAAAAGTAGGAGGCCAATTAAATGGGAGGATATTCCCGGATCAAATATCCAATTGATCACCACGTCGGTATTGTGAATATGCAGTTACGAATAATCCGGCCAAAGTTATAGGAATTAGACCTAACACAATTCCGGATGGCAAAGCCTCAATCATTTCGATTCAACGGAATAAGTAGGGATAATAGCTATCCTGGATAGTACCCTGAATTTGCTATGAATCTCAATGATCAGAAATTTATATAGAGAGAATCCACGAAATTATTGAAATTCAAATAGTGAACTTAGAGGGTTTCCCCTTCCTTCATTTCAAATAAGTTGTATCTTGCTCGAGCTAATGAATAGGACTAGGGTGAAAATGATAGAAGCCAATAAGAAACCGAAATAACTAATTATAGTTATAGTAGGCGTGGAAGGACTGAATGAAATATGGTTTATACATATCTTCATGAGACAATTACCTAAATTTTTCTTTTCGTAACCTTGAGATCAGAATACAAAAGATCAATTTTCCCAATTCGTACCAATTCAGGATCCTATATCTACTATAGGATATGTATGAACGAACATAGATGAGAGGAAATCTATGGTAGAAATCTCTTCATTATCCTAGAAATTCCCACATTCATCGAGCAACTCATGAATAGCACCCGCGAACCCCTTCACAAATTGTCGAACGTAATCTTTCTTCTTACAAGGTGAATGAATTCTCAATCAGTACGATTGGATCACCTGGCATTTTCTTCTTTACCAATAGCTATCGGTCCAGAGACTGGACCGTAAAAAACCTCTTCTACAGACATATTCAAAGTTTTGTGAATTTCACATTTAGGTGTAAGAATATGAATATCCAGTTTGTCCTTTCATTTCTAGATCTTATTTATCCAATCATTCGACCCTCTAGATGGATTCTATTTTTTCAATATTCATTCTTAGAGCTAGTAGAGCCCGATATTACAAGAATTCCACCCGAGTAACTCGTAATTTCACATAAAATTGACTAGGTTCTATTGCACTATACACTTGGTTTTATCTAATGAGTAACACCTACTCGTTAATACAAGGTACTATATAATAAGTCCGTGGGATAACTCCACCTGCGCCGGATACTATTGGAAGAGCAGCATACATCTGCATAGCACCAATGATCCCCGTGCAATCTGAATTACTGGGATCATCTACACGGACATAATTTCATGTCGGAATGAAAAAGGAAGGGGGTAAAAGTATCATATTCTGGATGAGTTGTATTGACAGTGATTAATACCCTTTGCAAGCGGCACTCATCCTCTTTTTCGGTTCTACAGCCACCTGTATGTAGAAGCTAATTCCAATCAAAATTTCCATAGTCTATGCAATTGTTACAACATCGATTGAGAGGGTTCCTTACGTCTGGACCTCAGAACATGCAATATTCTCTTATTTCTGTTGGGATTCAGTCGACCAAACAGAGATGGAATAACTGTTGGCAGGAACAGAATCATTCTATCCCGTTCCTTCTCGATACTCATAAAAATTTTATTGCTGTGTCAGAAGAAGGCTAGTTATACTGGTCCAGTAGACTTCAAAGATACCCTTGGTATAACATTGACAATCGAACAAGGATTGGAGAAGATATCAGTAGTTTTCCATTTCCTGATCTCTATCTTTCATGGGATCAATTCCCCCTTGACTGACTTTACAATAATATATGGAGCTGAGCATGGCTGGGAATACGGGAGAACGCTCCTTTGCTGACATTATTACTAGTATTAGATACTGGGTTATCCATAGCATTACCATACCTTCTCTATTCATTGCAGGTTGGTTATTTGTCAGCACGGGTTTGGCTTATGATGTGTTTGGGAGCCCCCGGCCGAATGAGTATTTCACAGAAAGCCGACAAGAGGTTCCATTAGTAACTGGCCGTTTCGATCCGTTAGAGCAACTCGATGAATTTACTAGATCTTTTTAGGAGGCACTAATGACTACAGATAGAACTTTTCCGATTTTTACAGTTAGATGGTTGGCCATTCACGGGCTAGCTGTCCCGACAGTTTTTTTCTTGGGATCAATATCGGCAATGCAGTTCATCCAACGATAAACTCTATCTAAAAAAAGGTATGGAGATATGACACAATCAAACCCGAACAAACAAAATGTTGAATTGAATCGTACCAGCCTCTTCTGGGGGCTGCTACTCATTTTTGTACTTGCTGTTCTATTCTCTAATTATTTTTTCAATTAGGAACAATGAGAATATTCTCACTCCATTCGAATAGATCCAATACTCATAATTATCTATGCTATGACTGTTTATGTCTCGAGCATGACCACTTAATAAAATGTGAAAGGGAGTAAGAGAAATGGCCGAAACCACTGGAAGGATCCCTCTTTGGTTGATAGCTACTGTAACTGGTATTATTGTGATTGGTTTACTGGGTATCTTTTTCTATGGTTCATATTCTGGATCAGGGTCATCCCTATAGTAGGGGAAATGCACTTACTATGAGGAATACTATACATGCGAAAGTGAAAAATTGATAAGACCTTACCCTTCAGAGAAGGGTAAGGTCTTATCAAAATCTATTTTTGAGATTCTCTTCTATATTAATATTAATTAGAAGAGAAGATTCGTACAAATACAATGACTCTGTCATTTACTTCATTCAATGCCTTTCAGTCAGGTGATAAGCCAACCTATTCTTCCACTATATGATCAAAATTGGATCGATCCCATTTCAATCTCTGTCGAAGGAACAACGGAGAAACAGAGAATATTAATTACTAAAAATTTGCTCATTTCTCTGATGGGAGATTATGCAAAGTTTCTGTAAAAACCTGAACTATGAGAATCTAAATGTGCAAATAGAATCTTTTCTTATTTTGGCTTAAAAAAGAAAAGAGGAAAAAAAACCTTTTTTCATTTTCTCTCATAATGAACGAACCCAAAAGTTTTATAGGGTTGTTTTACTCAATGAGTGATATTGCCCCTTCCTTACTTGTCTGCTCTTCCTTCTTTATGAATTTTAAGCTCAGTATAACATACAAAATAATCGGCAATTTACGAAGGAATTTACGAACAGGGCAGGATCGGAAACCCAATTAGTTCCTCTTATCTCAACGAGAATAATTTCTTCGAATCTTTTCGAGGAAGAATAATGGTATAGGATCAAGAATGGAATCAGAGAAAATAGGAATCTTCTCCAAGATTGCTTGGTTATTTTCCTCATCTCTCCCTCCTGCGATCTATCTCTATTTTCCGGATCATTTCTTTTGAACATGGGGGGCAAGGAAAGGAAGGAATGGCATGTATCTAGTACGCGATATAGCATATGAGGATCGTTCGACAAGTTGATCTGTTCCAGTGCTTATTGAGTCACTCCTTATTAAAAATGTGGATATATCTTACATTTTTCCAAGAAAATATAAGGGAGAAGGAGGATAAAAGGCTCTCCATCTCCGAAGGGGTATTAATTTTTGATTCAATCAGTCAACTTAATGTTCGGAAATCTATGGACCTGAAGATTCATCTCGGCCAATTGAACTTTCTCAAATTGTTTCTTCTTAAGGACCAAAAATATCTGTGCCAGAATGACAGATGCTAAGAATAATAAAAGACCTTGAACACGTAATGGATCTTGAAGTACTATCTCTGCATCTCCTTGACCGAATCCACCCACATTAGGGTTATTCGTTAATGGCTGATCGACCTTGATCAATTCGCCTTCTGAAACAAGAAGTTCCGGTCCCGGAGGTACAATGTCAACCACTTGCCCACCGTCTGATGTATTATCGATAGTTATCTCATATCCACCCTTTTCTTTACGTAAAATTTTGCTCACTCTTCCTGTTGCCGAAGCGCTGTAGACCGTATTGTTGCTCTTACTCCCGTCGGGATAAATTTGTCCTCTTCCTCTATTACCACCCAAATATATGGGATATTTAAGGAAGTGAGCTTCTTTATCAGTAGCAGGATCTGGTGAAAGGATGGGGAACACAAGTTCACTATATTTTTGACCAGGAACAGGACCTATTACAATAATGTTTTTTTGATTGGGACGATAGTTCTGAAAATAAAGATTGCCCATCTTTTGTCTAATCTCAGGAGAAATACGATCCGGAGGGGCTAATTCAAAGCCCTCGGGTAAAATTAGAACAGCTCCTACATTTAAAGCCCCTTTCTTACCATTAGCAAGAACTTGTTTCATTTGCGTATCATAGGGGATCTTAACAACTGCTTCAAATACGGTATTGGGAAGCACGGACTGTGGAACCTCAATATCTACAGGTTTTTTGGCCAAGTGACAATTGGCACATACAATACGTCCAGTTGCTTCTCGGGGATTTTCATAACCCTGCTGTGCAAAAATGGGATATGCATTCGAAATGGATGTCCGAGTGATGATATGTATCATGACCAGGACGGAAATTAACCGAGTCATCTTTTTCGTCCAGTCATAAGTATTTCTATTTTGCATGGTTCAATTATTGGTTCCAAATCATTTTTCGGGTGAGAGTAGGTAGCTATCATAGTTACCTGTCAAAAATTCTGCTACTATATTGATTGAACCAAACCTAAAAGTAAGAAATTGGAAGTCTCGCACCAGGAGAAGAATGAGGGGGAGGAATAGCTAATTCCTGAACACAGAAAACACTTTATTATTCTGTTTCAATTGTTTCGGTCGGAGAAAAAAACCTATTCTTTATTCATTCATCGAATGATAAATTACTACAAGTGAAGGAGATATACGATTGAAACGACGGAAGATCCAATATTTCAGAATCGTATCTAAGATGACTGGAAAAGTTGAAACAAGAACAGATATTATTTGTTCGTTATGAGCAAATCCATAATTTTCGGAGATCGAATCGATCATCAGTTCCCAACCATGGGGCGAATGAAACCCAATAAATAGATCAGTTACTAAAAGGATGATAAAAGCTTTCATTGTATCGCTCAGACTATAGAATAATTCTTGGATCCAAGAATTTAGAATGGCAAGCTTATTCCTACCCAGAATGAGATAAGCACTTATAAGAACAAAACCTATTAGATTTGTTAATAAATGTGAGATTATCTGGATACAATCTTCATTGTACATTTCAACCAATTGGATCGTTTCTTCGTGAAGCTCTATAAGAAGATCTTGTGAATATGTTCCCAAAGAATCTTCCAACATTTTTTCTAATAGGAATAGATCTTCTATTCTCTCAAATCTTTCCAGAGCACTTTCTTCCTGGAGATAATCATAAATTTTATAAGATTGACCAGTATTCCACCAATCTGTGATCCAAGGCTCCAAACCTTTCCGTAATAAAATAGGAATTATCCAGGGCAGTACTACTAAACATGCGAGATATCGTAGGGAAGCTAATGCTTTATATTTGGCCACTTCCAATTCGTGAATCGCTAACGAACCTGATTCACTCGTCAGTTCTGTCCGAAATCTAGACAAAGTACGAGTGATAGAATGAGGTATGGGACTCATAGATTGATCTATTGCGTAATTGTTTTACCCCGAGAAAAAATATCCTCGGAGAAAAAGTAAAAGGTTCGCTCCAAATGAGTGAGACGGAGCATAAGGAGATCGTTCCCAGATATCCGATCATTCCAGATCGTCTCTATCTGGACCAATTATCTATTCATTTTTTCCATTCTATCTTACTCTTTTTTAGAAGAATCACTTGAAGTAACATAAGTCTTATTCATTGCCAAGATCCTTTGAATCCTGATAACTGGATTCAAAGGATCTTTTACAAATCTTTCCCCAGTTATCTCCAAAGATGACAAATGCTCTTGAAAAATGAGATAACGACGAAATCATATAAGAATAATTTGGATCGTGATGAAGAATCGGGATGAAAGGAAAAAATATTCTAGTTTTAGGGAAACCGGACCACTATATCTAATAATTGTTCTTTCTGATACATCATATCCATCTACTGGCTCTATAAGCTCGCCCTCCCTAGGATAGGAAATGATATGGTGTGTTCGGGAACTACCAAAAGAATCTCGGTCTGATTCATTCCATAAGTATCATTTAGTAGGAATTAACTGCATGATCTTTTTCCCGGACAAATACCAACTAGTTCTATCGTAACTTATTGCTCTTCCTATATTACCTCTTCCTATACTATTTAATAAAAATCTTATATTGTTCATAAAGATCCTATATCGTTCCATTTACATACAATAATATTTCAATCCATATTTATTTCAATTTATATGAAATACAATATTGAAATTTCCTGATTGGATATTAATTAATGTTCCTTGATTTGATCCATATTCAAATGTCTCGACATTTTCATGTATGTCGAGGATAAAGAACCCCCCGGTTCATTTCAAAACCCTTCAATGGATACACGCAAGAAACGGGCTGATTCAGCAGCTTTCTGTTCGATCTCCCTTAGGTTCAAATTATCACCAGTACGAGTTAAAGGAATGTCTTGTCGGCCCTTTATTTCCATATAAAGAACACGACGAGGGGAAATACCTTCTTGAACTTCCGTTTTGATCATCTGAATATCCTTCATAAGAAATCGTGGGAAAATACGACGATTTATTCCGGGAAATCCCCAACGAAAAAGACATACAATTCCTTTTCTTTTATCAAACTTATTATAGCCACTACCCACATTGAACAAAATTGTGCACCACAGATAAGAGCTAATGAACAGACCTGCAATACCATGAAAACACATTACAATTCCTTGTGGAAAAAAGAGTATTTGCTGAGATGACAATAGGGGTATCAGGTTCTCACCAAAATAACTCGAAATACCGACCAGGAAAAATCCTAGTGAACCCAGAAAGAGGATACAAGCCCAAAAGAAATTACTTCCTTTTCGAGACCCTGTTATAGGTTCTATCCAGAGCCATTTGGATCGACGATTCATAAAAAATTGTATTCAATTCCATCCTATTGAAGTTGAGGGAATAGCCAACTTTTTTATCCTTTGGTTCCCAAACTCTTATGAACTAGCTATCCATATACATAGATAACATTTCCGTAAAGTCAGCCAAGTATATCTTCTTGTCCATTCTTACCATCCATTTAAAAAAGGTCCTTCCTTAATTTATCAATTTGAGAAACAACACTGGATCAGTGCAGTATCAATATCTACAGGAATAGATATATATACCATATAAAAAATATAACCGACAATATTAACATATTGATCAATACCTATCTATTGAAACATGCGTATATCCAATATGTATATGGATATGAATAGATATCTAAATTATCTATATATAAAATAGAATGGTAAAATCTATCCATATTCATATATGAATATGTCGAAATACATATGGATATTTATACCTATTTTGTGTCTATAAGGGTTCTATCTTATATCATCTGAAATAGATATGGATATCCTATTTGTTCCGCAATTGAAAGATCCAAACCCATTTCTTACATCGGATTTTATAAAATTCATAAAATCTCGTCTTTCTGAATATACAGATAAGAAAGAACCATTGTAATTGCCGGAAGTAATAAGCCGACTAAAGGAACTAAAATAGAGGGTAGGTGAGGAATTATCATAGAACGAGTACCTTACTTAATCAATTAAATTTTTATAAATATTACAAGGAATTATTATAAGATCAAATAAGTGATGGGACCAAATGAGCGGTCCTATTCGTCCTTCTTCATAGAATACATGTACGCAAATATTGTTCTTTTCCCCATCTCTTCCAAAAATTCTGAAAAAGCATTTCAAGTTGGATCCAAAATTGTTTTTGAATAAGATCCCGAGTTCAACAATGAGGATCTTATCTATTACAATATATATACAGATATATTACAACACTTATTCATACTATATAATAAAATAGTGGAAGAACAAGAATCCTGACCAAAATTTCTCTGATTTCGGAGAGCGGAAAATTGGCTATATTTATTGTTAGTATAGGATCGAGGATCATAAATTGTTGGTAAAAAGGGGGTGAAAAGCAATTCTCTTAGAGAAATCATTCTTTCTTTCGCCGCGATAAGAAACTATATCACTGTCACTTCCGTTACAAGGAACTCGATTTGATCTTTTTTCCTTATAAGGAAAAAACTCAACGTTCATTTTTTTCACGAGGAAGACCGTAAAGCTTAAATAGTTCACTCAGAACACCTTTTAAGAGATTACGTGGAACAATCGGATCAAATAAACCATGACCAAATAAATGCTCAGTCACCTGAAAATCTTCAATCACTTTCTGACCTAATGTCTGTTCGATTACTCTTTTACCTGCAAATGCAATGTACGCTTTAGGTTCGGCAATAATGATATCTCCCAACATGCCAAAACTAGCAGTCACTCCACCGGTTGTCGGAGACGTCAGAATCGATAAATATAACAACTTTTTATCCTTCTGATGAATATATAACGCAGAAGCTATTTTAGCCATTTGCATTAAACTAAAACTTCCTTCTTGCATGCGTGCTCCTCCGGAAGCACACACCATAATGACTGGAAGAGATTCCTCGGTAGCGCGCTCGATCAGACGGGTTATTTTCTCACCTACTACAGAGCCCATACTACCTCCCATGAACTTAAAATCCATAACTCCGAGTGCGATAGGAATACCATTTAATTTACCTATGCCTGTTTGAATAGCATCAGTCAAACCTGTCTCTATTTGACAGGAAGTTATATGATCCTTATAAGGTTCATCCTCAGAATTAAGAGGATCAGAATTAGAAGGTTCATCCTCAGAATGAAATTGAAGAACATCTAGAGTGTACATGTCTTCATCCATAGGACACCAAGTGCCACGATCAATTATAAGTTCTATTCTATCTGAACTATTCATTTGCAGATAATATCCACATTCTTCACAAATACTTTTATTCTCTCTCAAGAATCTGATATAGAGCAAGCTCTCGCAATTATCGCATTGAACCCATAATCTATTAATTTTAACGTAATCAATACTTAGATTCTTGTTCTTATCCATCTCATTGACGTCCTTACTATCCCCTTCGACCGAATCTTTTAGTAATCCAGTTATTTTACGCCTGTCTTCGAACCACTCCCTTATAGACATAGAGTTTTCCATATAAAGGTAAAGTTACTTTTCCTATCTTATTTTGTATGAGGAGAAGTCGTATAAATACAATGATTAAAATAATTAATGAATAGTGGAATGAATCATTGATAAATCATCTCCATTCATTATTGATTAGGAATCCGAAATATCGATCCGGGATTATGATAGAACCCTTTATTCTGTTATAAAGAAAGATTCTCTCCTATACCGCGATGAAAATTCCTTTTCATCCTAAATATAAAATCTTTTGGGCTAGAAGGGATTTGAACCCTTGACTTCATGGTCCGGAACCATGAGCTCTGATCCACTGAGCTACCAACCCTATCGAATGATCCATAAGATCAATGGAAAGGATGAATAGGATTCGTTATCGAATGCTTTACCCCAAAAAATTTGAATTGACTCACTCTGTTTGAGATATTTGACCTCGGAAATTTCTATATATCAATATCTATAATAGATATTGATATATAGAAATCCCAGATATTAATATCTGAAATCGCAGATCTCCGTTCACGATTTGGCCTAATCTTTGTGGTAGTGGTAAAAGATTGGGCCGAGTCCGATTGGTAGAACGAAAGTCACTGGATTACAAGTAATCAATCGTATCAAATTCAAATTTGATCTCCTTCCATACTTCACAAGCAGCAGCTAGTTCAGGACTCCATTTAGTAGCTTCACGGATCACTTCATTACCTTCACGAGCAAGATCACGTCCTTCATTACGAGCTTGTACACAAGCTTCTAGAGCAACCCGATTAGCTACTGCACCAGGCGCATTTCCCCAAGGGTGCCCCAAAGTTCCCCCACCAAACTGTAGTACGGAATCATCCCCAAAGATCTCGGTCAGAGCAGGCATATGCCAAACGTGAATACCTCCTGAAGCTACGGGCAGAACACCTGGCATAGATACCCAGTCTTGAGTGAAGTAAATACCACGACTTCGATCTTTTTCAATAAAATCATCACGCAGTAGATCAACAAACCCTAAAGTGACTTCTCGTTCCCCTTCAAGTTTACCTACTACAGTACCGGCGTGAATATGATCTCCACCGGACATACGCAATGCTTTAGCCAGTACACGGAAATGCATGCCATGATTTCTTTGTCTGTCAATAACTGCATGCATCGCGCGGTGAATGTGAAGAAGTAGGCCGTTGTCTCGGCAATAATGAGCCAAAGAAGTATTTGCAGTAAAACCTCCCGTCAGATAGTCATGCATAACGATAGGAACTCCCAATTCTCTTGCAAATACTGCCCTTTTCATCATTTCTTCACATGTACCTGCAGTAGCATTCAAGTAATGTCCCTTAATTTCACCCGTCTCAGCCTGAGCCTTATAAATTGCTTCCGCACAAAAGACAAAACGATCTCTCCAGCGCATGAATGGTTGGGAATTTACGTTCTCATCATCCTTGGTAAAATCGAGTCCACCACGGAGACATTCGTAAACTGCTCTACCATAGTTCTTAGCCGATAGACCCAATTTTGGTTTGATAGTACATCCCAATAAAGGACGGCCATATTTGTTCAATTTATCCCTTTCGACTTGGATACCATGAGGTGGACCTTGAAAAGTTTTGGAATAAGCAGGGGGGATCCGCAAATCTTCCAAACGTAGAGCCCGTAGGGCCTTGAATCCAAATACATTACCTACAATGGAAGTGAACAAGTTAGTAACAGAACCTTCTTCGAAAAGGTCTAAGGGGTAAGCTACATAGGCAATAAATTGACTCTCCTCTCCAGGAACGGCCTCGATGTCATAGCATCGTCCCTTGTAACGATCAAGACTAGTAAGTCCATCGGTCCAAACAGTGGTCCATGTACCGGTGGAAGATTCAGCAGCTACTGCTGCTCCCGCTTCCTCGGGCGGCACCCCAGGTTGAGGAGTTACTCGGAATGCTGCCAAGATATCCGTATCTTTGGTCTGATATTCAGGAGTATAATAAGTTAATCTGTAATCTTTAACACCAGCTTTGAATCCGACACTAGCTTTAGTCTCTGTTTTTGGTGACATAAGTCCCTCCTTTATTAATAATTATTTCTCGCAAGGACGAGGTCTGCTCGACATGGATCGAACGTAAACAATCGATTTTGTTTGACAGAAATATCCTACAAAACAGTCGTCCGTTATTGGACAATAAGATCTACTAGATACACTCTCATTGTATAATGTTCTTTATGTATGACGCAACCCAATTTTTGCTCTTGAAGTTCTTCATTGACCCAAGCACCTTTCAGCTGTTAAACTAGTTAATTAATGAATTTAAGGAACCGAATTGACCTTTAACCATAATGGTGCGAATTGTCCATATGACAATACATATAGAATATGGAACAAATGTGCGTACGAAGAGATAACGACCAATGAGATAAAGGTCATTCGTAAGGTTAAAGTTTCACATTTCACAGATGATATGGACATAATGTTGAAGTATTTTCAATTTTAGTTATGGATAAATGGGTTCTAGTTATAGAGAAATCGAAGACTTCCTCATGATCCTTATCCATATCTATCTACCTACTTAATATTCCAAATATTAATTTGAACTTTTCAATAAAGTAGGGTATTACCCAGGTGGTAACTCCCATTCATTATTGACTGATCTGATCGACCCGATACGGAAGGAACCTTTTTGTTATTGATAATATTGGAAAAATAATATTGATATATATCAAATTCAAGATTCAAGGAAATTTTTTCCTTTTTTGTATGAGAACCAATCCTCTTGTTCTTGGGGTTTCCGCACTTGTGGAAAAAAGTGTGGGACGTATCGCTCAAATCATTGGCCCAGTACTGGATGTATCTTTTCCTCCAGGTAATATGCCTAATATTTACAATTCATTGACAGTTAAGGGTCAAGGTACAACCGGTAAGGAAATTCAGGTTACTTGTGAAGTACAACAATTATTAGGAAATCATAAGGTTAGAGCTGTAGCTATGAGTGCTACAGATGGTTTGACGAGAGGAATGAGAGTGATTGACACGGGAGCTCCTCTGAGTGTTCCAGTTGGTGGAGCTACTCTCGGACGAATTTTCAATGTTCTTGGAGAACCTGTTGATAATTTGGGTCCTGTAGATGCTCGCATAACATCTCCTATTCATAGATCTGCTCCCGCCTTTATAGAGTTGGATACAAAATTATCCATCTTCGAAACAGGCATTAAAGTAGTAGATCTTTTGGCTCCTTACCGCCGTGGGGGAAAAATCGGTTTATTTGGAGGAGCTGGAGTGGGTAAAACAGTACTCATTATGGAGTTGATCAACAACATTGCTAAGGCTCATGGAGGGGTATCTGTATTTGGAGGAGTAGGAGAACGTACCCGTGAAGGGAATGATCTTTACATGGAAATGAAAGAATCGGGAGTAATTAATGAACAAAGCATCTCAGAATCAAAAGTGGCTCTGGTCTATGGTCAGATGAATGAACCACCAGGAGCTCGTATGAGAGTCGGTTTAACTGCTCTAACCATGGCCGAATATTTCCGAGATGTCAATGAGCAAGACGTATTATTATTTATTGATAACATCTTCCGCTTTGTCCAAGCGGGATCAGAGGTATCCGCCCTATTAGGCAGAATGCCTTCCGCCGTGGGTTATCAGCCAACTCTTGCCACGGAAATGGGTTCTTTGCAAGAGAGAATTACTTCCACAAAAAGGGGATCCATAACCTCGATTCAAGCAGTTTATGTACCTGCTGACGACTTGACCGACCCTGCTCCTGCTACGACATTTGCACATTCAGATGCTACTACCGTACCATCGAGAGGATTAGCTGCCAAGGGTATCTATCCAGCAGTGGATCCTTTAGATTCAACATCGACTATGCTCCAACCTTGGATCGTAGGTGAAGAACATTACGAAATTGCACAAGGGGTTAAGCAAACTTTACAACGTTATAAGGAACTTCAAGACATTATAGCTATTCCTGGACTGGATGAATTATCGGAGGAAGATCGTTTAATCGTAGCAAGAGCAAGAAAAATTGAACGTTTCCTATCACAACCCTTTTTCGTAGCAGAGGTATTCACAGGTTTCCCGGGCAAATATGTTGGTCTAATGGAAACAATTAGAGGGTTTCAAATGATCCTTTCCGGAGAATTAGATGGTCTTACCGAACAGTCTTTTTATTTGGTGGGTAACATTGATGAAGCTACCGCGAAGGCTATTAACTAAAGTGAATTTTGAAAATGACCCTAAATCTTCGTGTACTGTCTCCTAATCGAGTCGTTTGGGATTCAGAAGTTAAAGAAATAATCCTATCTACTAATAGTGGTCAAATTGGCGTATTACCCAATCATGCTTCACTTGTGGCAGCTGTAGATATAGGAGTTATGAAAATACGTCTCAATGGACGGTGGTCCACTATGGCTTTGATGGGCGGTTTCGCCAAGATAGACAATGATAAAATAACCGTATTGGTCAATAATGCAGAGAGAGATGTTGACATCAATCTAAAAGAAGCCCAGGAAACTTTTCGAATAGCTAAAGCTGACTTAGCTCGAGCCGAAGGCAAAAGACAAGCAATTGAGGCTGATGTAGCTCTGAAAAGAGCTAGAACACGATTAGAGGCTATCAATGCTAGCCCCCCCGTCTCTAATGAAAATTTTAGAGAATGATCTGAAAATGGATTGATTCAATGTTCTGTCTCGATCCAAAAAAGTGGAGTAAAGCTTATTAGATGCCATCGACTCTTCAATGGTATCTAATAAGTTTACCTACTATTGGATTTGAACCAATGACTCTCGCCGTATGAAAGCGATACTCTAACCACTGAGTTAAGTGGGTCATTTATTCTCATAGGTAGAGTTGGACTCTATAAACAATTCTAAATGGAATTAAACGTATAGACAATGTTTCTCTGGCACAGATCGAACTTATTGGGACGTATTAGATCATAGTATCGGATCATGAAATATCTACCTTGACAGAAAGTGATCCATCTGGTTAGTATAGTAGTGTATCACCAAGACTGGCAAGGAAGGGCTATAGCTCAGCATGGTAGAGCACCTCGTTTACACGTGCGCCAATGGTTTTCGGGAGAGTTTATCGATTCGTCCGATCCACGAAATAGATTCTATGTGAAATAGTCTTACTCTATCAATTTGTTTCTCTGGGGAACAATAGCATGACAAAGATGAAGTTCGATCCGATTCGAATTACGAATCTAATTGATATGGTCAATCCCAGCTCCGTTCAATGCCAGGCATAATGAGTATAATACGGGGACCTCAAAATAGATTCTTTTCGCTCTATGAACTTTTAGGTGTATGAAGTTTCATATTTCACTTTTTGAGCGATAGAGGAGACTCTATTTGAGTCAATCTATGCCCGAGCAAGGCAGACCTACGTCAAGGAAACCTTTTGAATAACTTTGGGATTGCTTCCGAAGGGTAATAATTTGGAGCACACGGAGCCATATTAGTATCTTCCTGGAAAGAGGAGAATGGCAGACTAACCGATCTTTCCATCAGTTAATGAAAGAGCCCAATGCGAGAAAATGCATGTTGGGTTCTTGGAACAGTTCAAATCATTTTGATAATAAGAACTTTGATCTGTTCTACCGAGAAGGTCTACGGTTCGAGCCCGTATAGCCCTATACATTCCACTAAGTTACACTACTTTATTTATATATATATATATCCCCTCATAGTCCCTATGACTTGGCCTTGAAGAGTCTTTCGGATCATATAAACTATTCTCATGTCCTTATCGAGATCGATGGATGGGAACGTTGGAACAGGACAGGCAGATAATTATTTCTCATCGATCGAGATTGATCCGATACCAGATGATCGCACCTATAAACCCTTTTTTTCATTAATAAAAAAAGAGGGGAAAGAAAATAAGTTAAGTAACGACTGACATGATGATATGCAATAATAATCCATTACATTATTGGAGGTTACTAATCTACTTCTGATAGATCCAAGGTTCTAATGATTGATCCCAGCCTATTGGATCTTGGCCTTCGTTCGAATAGTAAGTAATTAGGATCGATCATTGTAATTTGATGAATCAGGTGTAGGGAATTCCTAGCTAGTATGATGAATGACTTCCTCCTTTCCTTTTATTCTCAAGGGAATCCATAAGAAGGGGATCTATGGAAGTATCTGTCCGATCCAATCTGTCTAATCTGTCCAATCCAAAGAGTTCGGATCGTAGAACTGGAACTAATTGTAACATACAAGAAACAAGGCGTTTTTTCTTTTCTTTTTTTCTAGGCACTTCTAGATTCTACATACAAATATAGATAGAGGATTTATAAGGTATTCCATACTATATTGCTTGGATTTGCACAATGTTAGAATTCCCATTGTAAGATAATCTAGTTCGGAACCGAGGGAAAAGCGGGTAATTTGTCACGATATTTTCTATATTGTATCACATTTATTTTTTTGTTCATTTTTATCGCTAGCTCTTCGAAAAACTCGAGAATTCTCTAAAATATCATATGTTTGAAGCAGTTTCTAGTCCAGTCAAAGTATCGATTGGACATGTGGCTTTTAGCTCCATCCAAACGCAACGCATTCCGTTGGGGTTGAACGAAGTCCTCTTCCGTTCAATCGAAAATCCCGGCTGTATCTATCCCTTTGCTAAAGATCGGGGCGTCTCATTCGTCTTCTTTCAATACTGTAAAATGTTCACTATCTCCGTTGATAGATGAGCCTCGAAATTTGTATATTTGTCCCATCACCTGCATTATAATATAATAAATAACTTGATTGTCTCTTAACCGTGCGTGTAAGACGGACATCCAGACCTTTTTTTTTTCTTCGTAGGAAACATGAGCCCTTTATCGGACTTGAACCGATGACTTACGCCTTACCATGGCGTTACTCTACCACTGAGTTAAAAGGGCCCCCCCATCATATATTAATGAGTAAGTCTACTACGATATATGGACAAAAAATTGGATGCACATGATCCATCTCAACTTATAGATATCAAGTTGAGAACATATATTAGTAGCTCGTAGGTTTACATGAGAGGAGGGTAAGGATAGCTATACTGGAAACTCCGGGCTGAGCTGATACGAAGCGAATGGAGACAAGTTATGTTATGCCTAAAAACAATTCTGAATGTATTGCTAGAAGAGCCGCGGGATCAACGGGCCAGGTCCTATTGCAATTACCTGAAATGCGTTTGCATAATATTATTTCTCGATCGGGTATGGCTCCCACCATTCCCGGAGCTAAACAATTAGTTAATCATAGACATACCTCGGTCAATGACCATATGATAGATATTTCGAAAATGAATTATAAATAATTCAATTCTTTTTAACAGAATTCTTCAAATATCATTACAAACTGTAGAAAATTTGAACAAATAGGAAGATGTTCCCGGATATAATCTATCGCAAACCTAATAAGATCAATGGTTGTAAGGAAACCCCTTCTATTTTGAAAGATGGCGATGATATTAAACCAATTCTTTTCTTTCTTAATCCAAGATAAATATAATCCTTCTTCCATTTTCTCTTCTTCCCCATCTGTGTAATTTCGATCAGGAACATAGCCTTGAGTAACTGATATCTTTTATAATAATACATAAAGAAATAAATAGAGAGCCCATTCAGATATTGAAATATCTAGGTATTTTCATTTTATACTGGAGAGAAAAAATGGATGCATTCAATGTAACTAATTTATTAAAAAAAAATGAAGGAGGAAATTTAAGAAATGACGTCAAATTTGGAATTTGTTAATTTTGTTAATTATGAAGCTATTGCATTTGTTCTAGCTTTTTTTGCTTCTATTTCAATAACTCTTTTGGCTTTCAAATTAGCTGAATCACTATATGATGCATGAATGATTCTTTGCTTTTCTTGGCCTGGCCGGTGGCCAGGCCAGCCAGGTCAGAAAAAAGGGGGAAAAAATTATTTTGAACGGAATGAACAATATGATTCGCTAGATTTCTTTTTCTCTAAATAATTGCTCTATTCATTACATTATCGATACAATCCATACATGTTATGGTATACACCTTCACTCCACCATTCATTTTGTTACACATGAACTCTTCCATCTTGGAGAGATGGCTGAGCGGACTAAAGCGGCGGATTGCTAATCCGTAGTACGGATAATCCGTACCGAGGGTTCGAATCCCTCTCTCTCCGTTCGGTCACTATTGATCCTGAAAACGAAAACTCCGAATCTTTCTACGGAAAAGACCAATTAACCTAGAGACTTTTTTCACTATTCTTTACGTCCGGGATTACGTCCTGGATCGTTCGATAGAAATCCAAAGATAAAAAGAGAAATGAAAAATACCACTACTGCGTAAACGAACAGCTTAAGAGTAAGCATTACGTAATCTCCAGGATCCTGATTATAAGTACAACAGAATAGATCATCAATCTTTGTACCATATATGGATACTTGAATACCAAGCAATAGTATGATTCATACAAATCACGAAATTATTTTTCCGGATCACGTGTGAAAATAAATTTGAAAGAAGGAGATAATTTATCCCTTTGTTTTCCAAATGGTCTTTCTTCCCTTCTTATTTGTTTGAATCAACCAGATATTTATCGAATCTTTATGAAAATATGTAATTCGTATCAATACGTGACCAAATAGCCCAATCCAAAGTGAGCGATGAGATCGGAAGGAATTGACGAAGGTGAGTTAAAAAGTTTTTAGCCGGGAGCAGATAAGGTATCTGGATCTGGTATCGTCGGGCGGAGCAAGGATAGAACTTCTGCCACAAAAAATATAAAGAGTGATACAAAAATTGGATCAATGACAGCGATCCAAAAACTTGAAAAAGGAAAAAAGAGGATACTTTTTATCGAAAACTTACAGCAGCTTGCCAAACAAAGGCTAAGAGAAAAGAAAGAACGGGAATAATTGGCATTACATCGACAATTGGATCGGAAATCGCATAAGCCTCAGGTAATTTTCCAAAAAAGGGATTATTTGAATGAATAAAGGCATCATCTAGACAAATATTGAGCATAACTGGCATTTTTCTTCTCCAATAAAAATTAGGGGGGGGGGTAAAGCCAGAAAAGTCTTTGATTAATGGAATTGATCGAAGCTCTTCGGCAAGTTTGACCGGACTTGGGGTTGGAAGGGATGATTCTTTCATACATACAATATTTTACCCAATCTAATAGAGATTGATCAATGAATGGATATTCTTATCCCTTTTTATGTTTCTCCTATTATGTCCAATTCCATTAATAACCTATTTTGTTTCAAAATCCACAAAATTATCTGGCCCAATTGGGATCTGATCTAATGAATCTTGGATCCTAATGAGTTGACAAAAAATTTGATATAAGTATTCATTAGCATATGAATAGAAAAATAGGATGGGAATGGGGCGTGGCCAAGCGGTAAGGCAGCAGGTTTTGATCCTGTTATTCGGAGGTTCGAATCCTTCCGTCCCAGACTTATTTCATTGGTTCCTGTTTTCCCTTCCCTCCCTCTTCCCTTTCTTCTTTCGTAAAGGGTAAATCCAATGGAATTTCGTTCTACTTTTTATCATCATTTCACCATACTTATCAGAAGGGAATGTGATTACAATGGGGAAGGGATAAAGGGATATCTCTGTGGTGCAAGATGGGAATACAGATCAATTTGAGATAAGGTTCAATTTATGAAATTAGCCCATTGGATGTATGCTGGTCCTGCTCATATTGGAACTCTACGAGTAGCTAGTTCATTCAAAAATGTCCATGCCATTATGCATGCTCCTCTAGGAGATGATTATTTTAATGTAATGCGCTCTATGTTAGAACGGGAAAGAAATTTTACTCCTGCAACTGCTAGTATAGTAGATCGTCACGTACTAGCACGTGGATCTAAAAAAAGAGTTGTGGATAATATTCTTCGAAAAGATAAGGAGGAAGGTCCCAATCTGATCATATTGACACCTACATGTACCTCTAGTATCTTGCAAGAGGATTTAAAAAACTTTGTGGATAGAGCATCCATAATCTCCGATTGCAACGTCATTTTTGCGGATGTGGATCATTATCAAGTGAATGAAATTCAGGCAGCGGATAGAACTTTGGAACAGGTGGTTCGATATTATTTGGAGAAATCCCATAGACAAGAAACATTGGATCAATTTGTAACAGATGCACCTTCTGTAAATATAATTGGGATTCTTACTCTGGGCTTTCATAATCGACACGATTGTCGTGAGTTGAGACGTTTATTAAAAGATCTGGACATCAGAATTAATCAAATAATTCCTGAAGGAGGATCTGTAGAGGATCCAAAAAATTTACCAAAAGCTCGGTTCAATTTAATTCCTTATCGTGAAGTGGGCTTAATGACAGCGATGTATTTGAATAAAGAATTTGGAATGCCTTATGTATCTACAACTCCTATGGGAGCTGTAGATATGGCTGCGTGCATCCGACAGATAAAGAAATATCTTGATACCTTGGCGGCTCCTATTTTATCAAGCAAAAGGGTTGATTACGAATCCTATATAGATGGACAAACTCGATTCGTTTCCCAAGCTGCTTGGTTCTCAAGATCTATCGATTGTCAGAATTTTACGGGGAAAGAAACAGTCGTTTTTGGTGATGCAACTCATGCTGCTTCAATCACTAAGATACTTGCTAGAGAGATGGGAATTCGTGTGAGTTGTACAGGTACTTATTGTAAACATGATGCAGAATGGTTCAAAGAGCAAATTAAAGATTTTTGTGATGAGATAATCATCACAGATGATCATGCTGAAGTAGGAGATATTATCGCTCGCGTGGAACCCTCTGCAATATTTGGTACTCAAATGGAACGTCATATCGGTAAACGTCTTGAGATTCCCTGTGGAGTTATTTCCGCACCAGCTCATATCCAAAATTTTTCCTTGGGATATCGACCCTTCCTGGGTTACGAAGGTACTAATCAAATAGCTGATCCAGTTTATAACTCATTCGCTCTGGGTATGGAGGATCATCTTCTAGAGATTTTTTGTGGTCATGATACGAAGGAAATAATGACTAAATCATTATCCACGGATATGAGTCTAATTTGGAATCCTGAAAGTCGACTAGAATTGAATAAAATCCCCCGTTTTGTCAGGGACGAAGTAGAGAGAAATACAGAAAAATTTGCACGACGAAAGGGCATCTTGAACATTACTGTTGAGGTAATGCACGCAGCTAAAGAAGCATTAAGTTAAGTACCTAATAAATATGAATTAATTTATTACATTGAGTGTATTCTATACAAAAAAAGTGGATCCAATTCGATACCTATTCCTATCATATCAATTGAGTTAATGACTATTCATAATCACGTCTCGATCATGATTCGAGATCAGGGAGGGATCTTAAAAACATCGTCTTAATCGGTTTCGTGGATGTGAATTATGACATCCAACATTTCATATTTGGATCAAATGCCCTTCCCTTGACTCAACATTATTCTTATTTTATTATATACTCTCCAAGTCACTCTCGTTTCCACGTGATTCCATACAAAGATGACGAATATTTGAATCGTTCTACCGAGGCTGTTACAAATAAGCCTAGTATTTTCTCTCGATGCGTCTAACATATCGTCCCAATACAGTGCCAATCCAACAATTAATTTATCTCTTATTCTGGATTGACAATAGTGTATTGTGTCGATATAATTCGTCCATTCACAATAGAAATAGATATCTTAGGTTCATCATTTATCAGTGATTCTATCCAATCATGATAATTCTGTCGACGGATCATTTATTCATAACCTAGAATACTTTATTCTGGAATGGTGGATCGAAATTCTACATGTCCATATATGAACTGACAAGTGAATTATTTGGTCATTCACATAGGTTTTTGATCCCTCCCGTTCGTCATTTAACAACAACGATCGGTAAGATTCAATTTACCGGTTCATATTGAGTAACCTCGCATTCCACTTCGATCGTATATATCCTCAATATCTATTTGCAATATGGGTTGCTAACTCAATGGTAGAGTACTCGGCTTTTAAGTGCGACTAAGGTCTTTTACACATTTGAATGAAGTAGAAAACTCGTCGATACCATCGGTAAAGTTCGGAAGACTACGACTGATCCTCGAAGTATAATGAATGGAAAAAACAGCATGTCGTTCCAACATATGATCTTTATGATACCTGATATTATTTTTAGGATACCTGATTGTATTCGATCAGGACCGGATCTGATTTAAGGAATCAAATGGGTGGGAAATGTCTATTATATACCTAGATGGATGTATAATATGCTCATCCTTTCGGATCAAATGTGATAATTGTGAATAGGATCGAATCAATTCGCGGTTAAGTCAAATGAGTAAATGGAGAAAGCTATATGACTTGAATCATAAGTAGACCCAGAGGAACGAGCTTCTGTTCCTCGTTCCAATTTAACGAGCGAGGAATTCCCTTTACTGATCAGAAGTTAAGAGCATTTTAGTACCCGATATCGGGAGGTTTTTCCTGAGTAGATCAGGGATTTATACACTCACAATGAGTCCTAAGTACTCGAGTACAGATGTGTAAGATAAATAGTGTACTGACCAGGTTGATTTATTCCATGAGTCAGGAGAGCGATCGGTTGCCAGAATAAAAGATTTTCATTCTTCCTCCTGACGAATGAGATCCTTGGGTAGTAAATCTGCTGAATAGAAGATAGAATCTGGATATACGGATATATCTCTTTTTTCCTATCTTGTCCCGACTAGATCGCACCATGTATTATCTCAGAAATTAAGAGGTTATTCTCATGAACGAGAGCCATAGCTGAGGTTTTCAAATGGATGAGTTCCATAGAAACGGAAAGGAAGATAGCTCTTGGCAACAATGCTTTTTATATCCACTCTTTTTTCAGGAAGATCTTTACGCAATTTATCATGATCATTATTTGGATGGATCGAGTTCCTCCGAACCGATGGAACATGTAAGTTCCAATGATCAATTCAGTTTCCTAACTGTAAAACGTTTGATTGGTCAAATACGTCAACAGAATCATTCAATTGTTTTATTCGTGAATTGTGATCCAAATCCATTAGTTGAACGCAACAAGAGTTCCTATTATGAATCGGTACTAGAAGGACTTACATTGGTCCTGGAAGTTCCGTTCTCTATACGGTCAAAATATTCTGTGGAAGGGATAAATGAATGGAAGAGTTTCCGGTCGATCCATTCAATATTTCCCTTCTTGGAAGATAAATTCCCGCATTCAAATTATATATCAGATACACGAATACCCTATTCTATTCATCCAGAAATTTTGGTTCGAACCTTTCGTCGCTGGATCCGAGATGCTCCCTCCTTGCACCCATTACGATCTGTTCTCTATGAATATCGAAATAGTCCAGAGAATTTACAAAGATCGATTATTGTCGCCCCAAGAGTGAATACGAGATTTTTCCTATTCCTGTGGAATCATTATGTCTATGAATGCGAATCCATTTTAGTTCCCCTTCTTAAACGATCCTCTCATTTACGATCGTTGTCTCATGGATATTTCCCTGAGCGAACTCATTTTGATCGAAAGATCAAACATATTATCATATTTTCTCGTCGAAATTCACTGAAAAGGATCTGGTCGTTGAAGGATCCTAACATTCACTATTTTAGATATGGAGAAAGATCTATTATAGCTATAAAGGGTACTCATCTCCTAGTGAAAAAATGTAGATATCATCTTCCAATTTTTCGGCAATGTTATTTCCATCTTTGGTCCGAACCATATAGGGTATGTTCTCATCAATTATCCAAGAATTGTTCTTCTTCTCTAGGCTATTTTCTGAGGATTCGGATGAAACCTCTTTTGGTCAGGACCAAAATGCTAGATGAGTTATTTATTGCCGATCTTATTACCGGTGAATTTGATCCAATAGTTCCGATTGTACCAATAATTGGATTATTGGCTAGAGAAAAATTCTGTGACATATCAGGGCGGCCAATTAGTAAATTGTCTTGGACCAGTCTAACAGATGATGATATCCTCGATCGATTCGATCGAATTTGGAGAAATCTTTTTCATTATTACAGTGGATCCTTTGGTCGAGATGGTTTATATCGTATTAAGTATATACTTTCATTATCATGTGCTAAAACTTTAGCCTGTAAACATAAAAGTACGATACGTGTAGTTCGGAAGGAATTAGGTCCAGAACTCTTTAAAAAATCGTTTTCAAAAGAACGAGAATTCGATTCTCCGCCCTTTTCATCAAAGGCGGCGGCCCGCTCACAGAGAGAACGAATTTGGCATTCAGATATTCCCCAGATAAATCCCCTAGCCAATTCCTGGCAAAAGATACAGGATCTGAAAATAGAAAACTTATTTGACCAATGAAATGCTCTTTGAGTCATTGCCTCGATTCAGAATCATTTTTATTTTTCCATCCGAGAACTAAAATGATTAGGAAATAGATACATTACATGGGGAAAGCCGTGTGCGATGAGAATTGCAAGCACGGTTTGGGGAGAGATTTCTCGCTCTTACTGATACTGAAGGAGCAGATCATCCACTCCATCCGACGAGCTCCGGGTTCGAGTCCCGGGCAACCCGGATAAAATTGATCCAATTCCGATAGGTACCTCTGTCCACTTATTCTGGTTCTGGATCCAATCAAGTTCCTTTTCATATTCGTTCCTATTCACAGGGAACGAACTATTGCACTATGGGTTCTCCGGAAAGGTGATGAAGAATTGATATCCCACTCATATCAATTTATTCATAATTCGGTTCCAGAATCGCTTTGCACTTCGTTGTAGCGAACAAAAAAATTTTCTCTTCACTGATTCAATCCTATCCGTTCTCATTACAACGGATCTCCCATTCCTGGAACCAGAAATAAAGAATTTGATGGAGTATCTAACCACAGATAGATCTATAGAGTGTGGAATATATGCAAAAAAGTATAGAGTCTATCTAAAATACATCTATATTCTATCAATATAGTATAGATCAGTATCTATCCCGTTGGGATAGATATTGAAATTCCATCCCGGATATTGGTTGACATTGATACATGGATCATATTATACTGTCAAATAACAAGCCTTATGCTTGGGAGCCTCTGATGATTTTATAAACGAAGTTCTGACCATGACCGCAATTATAGAAAGACGCGAAAGCGCAAATTTATGGGGTCGCTTCTGCGACTGGATTACTAGCACTGAAAACCGTCTTTACATTGGATGGTTCGGTGTCTTGATGATCCCTACCCTATTGACCGCAACCTCTGTATTCATTATTGCTTTCATCGCAGCTCCTCCGGTAGATATTGATGGTATTCGTGAGCCTGTCTCCGGTTCTCTTCTTTATGGAAACAATATTATCTCTGGTGCCATTATTCCTACCTCTGCAGCTATCGGTTTGCACTTCTATCCCATTTGGGAAGCAGCTTCCGTCGATGAATGGCTATACAACGGGGGTCCTTACGAGCTAATCGTTCTACACTTCCTACTTGGTGTAGCTTGCTATATGGGTCGTGAGTGGGAGCTTAGCTTCCGTCTAGGTATGCGTCCTTGGATTGCTGTTGCATACTCAGCTCCTGTTGCAGCTGCTACTGCCGTTTTCTTGATCTACCCTATTGGTCAAGGAAGCTTCTCTGACGGTATGCCTCTAGGAATCTCTGGTACTTTCAATTTCATGATTGTATTCCAGGCTGAGCACAATATCCTTATGCATCCATTCCACATGTTGGGTGTAGCTGGCGTATTCGGCGGCTCTCTATTCAGTGCTATGCATGGTTCTTTGGTAACTTCCAGTTTGATCAGGGAAACTACTGAGAATCAGTCCGCAAATGTAGGTTACAAATTTGGTCAGGAGGAAGAAACCTACAATATTGTGGCTGCTCACGGTTATTTTGGCCGATTGATCTTCCAATATGCTAGTTTCAACAACTCCCGTTCTTTACATTTCTTCTTAGCTGCTTGGCCCGTAGCAGGTATCTGGTTTACCGCTCTAGGCATAAGCACTATGGCTTTCAACTTAAATGGATTCAATTTCAACCAATCTGTAGTTGACAGTCAAGGTCGTGTAATTAACACTTGGGCTGATATCATTAATCGTGCTAACCTAGGTATGGAAGTTATGCACGAACGTAATGCTCACAACTTTCCTCTGGATCTAGCTGCTGTTGAATCTATTTCAATAGGCGGATAATACTCTGATGGATTGTTATCGTGTATTGCTTAACTGAACAGTACCAAGCCTTTCAATAAAATGAAAGGTTTGGTATTCTTCAAATGTTTGTTGTTATCCCTCCTACTTTTTCCCATTCCATAAAGAATGAATATGTGCAGTTCCCCTGCATCCAGCAGGAATTGAACCCGCGAGTTCGCCAATTATGAGTTGGGCGCTTTAACCATTCAGCCATGGATGCTGGATAAAGATCATCAACATATTCATTCTATAATATGAGTATAGACTCAGATCTTAAATTGGGTAGTTCGGGACCCAATCACATTCTTTCTCTCATACTTTATTAATGTAAAGTATTATCAATAGACATTTTACAGAGGCCCACGACCGAACAACTTGTTCGAGAGTTGGTTGGGAGTTAGTCTTCGATCTTGCTTTGATCCCCTGTCAGAGGTCGCCGACCCACATACAAACGTTAGCTCGTTGTCGGGACGGACCTAGAAATTTTATTATTGGAAGAAATGACCGTAGATAGAGACAATTGGTTTGTTTTTCCGGGGCGGACGTAGCCAAGTGGACCAAGGCAGTGGATTGTGAATCCACCACGCGCGGGTTCAATCCCCGTCGTTCGCCCATAAAATAAGAAAAAAACGGACTGGATTCGATCCTTTTTTCAGTGAAAAAAATTTGATAAATGTGGTATAATTTCTATCCATGCAGTATAATTGTTGACACGAGCTTTCCAATTCTATTAAATCAATATGTATTATATATTCTATTCATTTCATTAGGATGAATAAAAAAAAGGGGGGGTAGGGAGGGTAAAAAATAAATGAAAAAAAGAAGATCCTGGCTAATAAAATGGGAAGAGATACAAAGTTATAAATTTCTATGCAATCCATGGGCCGAATCCAATTTGGTGAGATTTTTAATGAAAATCTTTTCGCTTCGGGATCGCCTTATAAAGCTCTTTGACCTTAGAATTCTCAGTACGTTGCTTTTACGCGATCTACGTAAAAGAAATCCATATTTTTTGATAAAAGGTGTAGTAGTACTTACATTCTCGGTCCTCATATATCACGTCAATCATAAAAGTAGTATGATCGAGAGAAAAAATTTCTGTTTGATGAAACTATTTCCTATACATATAAACTTTATGGAACTCGGAAATGAGACATCGGAAGAATATTTAAAACCTTTAAACAAAAATTGGTTTATATTTCCGCATCTTTTCCTGTCTTTCCAATTGAAAAGATCTTACAATCGATCCATAAAGCATTCCAATCCCATTAGTTTCAATTCAGGATATGACAGGAACATTAACAAGAAGGATGAGATGATCGCGGAGAATCAAGGACCGAGTGAAACTCATTCGAAGAAGGATGAAAAAGATATCAATTCGAAGATCGATTCGACTCTCAGTTCAACCGAAAATGAGTATTGGGAACCTGAAAAAGATCTTTGTGAAGATCCATTCACAAGAAATAAAACAGAGATTGAGCAACAAAGAGAAAGATCAATTCTTTGGGATCTTTCTTCTATTGAAAGAGAACAAACAAAAAAAGAATCAGATTTGTCCTCAAAGTGTTTCTCAGAATATTCTCCAATCTCTTGGGCGAAAGAATTATTTACAAAAGATCCAAGATATATGGACGAGAATTCCTTTCTGAAGGAAAGGAAAAGATTCATTGATAATTTTACAAAATCAATTCGTTATTTTTGTTCTTACATATTGCCAATAGATGAACCGTGTATGGGTGGTCCTAGTGCTACTAAGAAGCCCATTAAAAATTTCAACTTATTGAAAAGGCAACAAGATGTTTTTTTCCAAGATTTAAGGAATTCAAAATCCTATTCATTAATGAATAGGATAGTTGATCTATGGAAGATAAAAACATATTTTGAAATTGAAAATCCTTCCTCGAATTGTGCTATTTCATCAGATCCCGGATGTACTATTCTTAGAAAGCCAAGTTATATGAACCGATCCGACTGTATTCAATCTATAAAATGGAATTTTACTCTGCCTTGGAATCTATCTTCTGCATTCTGTGATCAAAGCAAAGGACAATACATATGGCTCAACAATTTGAGATTGAAAACGAAAAAAATTGTTCTGAAAATAACAGATCAATTCACTCTATCAATAACTAAGCCTAGTAAGGTTCATTATCAAATTTCTTTTGATATTGATTATAACATGAATCCATTATATGAACTCAACAAGAATGGATCGTTGAGATCGAATCGGATCTTTAACCACAGAGAGAAATTGAATAATAAATCTTTATGGGTCCTCCTTAATATTACTGATAAAGAGGATGAATATTTAGATCAAATAATCGACAAAGAATTAAGCCAAATCAATTCCAAAAATCGCTTGGAGATAGGAACCCCTCTTAACGATTATAGAACTGAAGCTTTCAATTGGTATGAATCAATTCGGTATAAGATTGCCGGGTATTCAGAAAATGCATTCAATAGATTCTATTTTATGAGCAGGTTAAGTCGCAATTTAAAGGATCAAATTCGAACAAATTGGATAGCAAATGAAAGTTTGAATAATGTAACGAAAAATACAATTGACCGGCATTCATCCAGTTGGAGAAAAAGTCAGAGAGAATGGTTCAACCATTCTATTATTCGAACGGATAAACATATCAATCGGAATTTGAATGTGTACAAATGGTCCAATCAGACCGAATACTTTATGAAATATTTGAAACATGTTTTTTCTAAACAAAACTATTTTCAAATAGTGTTCGATCCAATTGAATCATGTACTAATACTAATCAAGATTCAATTGGTTGGTCTGTAAATCCCAACAAAAAAGATTATTCAAAGTTTTCTTCCCTTTTTGAAATTACTGTGGAGATCTTAAATTCGAAGTTCGATATCATTTCGAAGTTCAATTCTAAGTTCGATATTTTCATTTCGATTTTGGATTTTCGCTTTAATGAGCTAAAAAGTCTTAATTATCAACGATTAAATGAGTTGTTGGATCCAATTGGTGCTCTAATCGTTCATTTCAAAACATTCAAACCCTTTCTTTTGGATGACCATAATCTTTCACAAAGATCAAAATTATTGATCGATGAAGGAACAATTGCACCATTTGTTCCGAATGAGATACCGATTAATCCATGGATTATTGACTTATTCGATAATGAAAAGAATCGCATGGAATCGTTCGATAACACTGATTTTTCGACGATATCCAACGATCGATACAATTGGTTGAATCCCGTGAAACTATCTGATCAGAGCTCATTGAGAGCTTCTTTTCACGGAGCAAATACGCTCCAATTTTTTGATTATTTGCATCATCCTCGGTCAAATTATAGGAAGAGATTACCTTCTTATATGGAAAGAATTAATATAAAAAGGAAGAATCTTACATATGGACAATTATTCAATCTTTTACCCATCCACAACAATCTCTCTTCTTTGCCCATTGGTGAAATAGGAACCGTTCACTCGGAGAAAGAGACTATTTCATTCATCAAGTCACAAGTATCTAACATATTATTACCTAAATATTTACAACGACAACGAAGTGGTGACCAAACATTTGTATTAATCTATGACTTGTACAGATCCTTCAATTTACTAACTCGATTGAATCCATTCGTTCGTGACAAGAGATATCTTTCCTCGATCGAAGATATTTCTACAACGCCTTTAACAAAAGAACAAATAGTCAATTTGGAAAAAACTTTTTGCCAGTCTTTTTTCAATAGATCCGATTCAGAAGAAAACAACCTCGATCAGTACCTTAAAAAGAGTTTCAGTTCAAACACGGGTCTTATTGAAACTCAATCTTATAAAGATGATTTACTATCCGAAATATTTCCCAAAAAGAACCAGGAAATGTTTCATCGTATTCAAGATTGGTTTGTAACCGAAAGTTTTCAAAACATAATTGGAAACGAAGGCATAGATGGGAGGAGTACCGTTTCCAATTCATCTCAAGAGGAACGGAATATTCTACCATCACCGCGTTTTAATGAATGTGTTAAGAAACAGGAGATGTATAGGTTCTATCGAATAGATAGTATTTTTTCAAAATGGGATTTGTTCAAAAAATATATGCCATGGTTTTTTACTTCTGCATGGTATAAATATATTGAAAATATTCTTTTAGATACTCTTCCGGAGATATTACTACATGGCAGTAATCCATTTGTATCGATTTTGCGAGATAGTCAGCATAATATTATGCATAAATTGAATTTATTGTGGGAACCTATACAATGGAAATTGAGAACGAATCTTTTCAAATTGATTTTTAGATTCAGAACGAATCTTCTGAATAATTTTTTGTTTCTAAATAATCCTTTGGATTCTGCTTTATCTTCCTGCGAGGATTTTTTAATAGAAGAAACTAATTCATCAGTTCCATTAATATGGGCACATCTGAGATTATTAAATGCTCGGGGGTATGAATATTGGATTCTTATCCCTTTTGTCGTCTTTTTTGGGTATTGTGTTCTTCAATATTTTCAAGTGATTTCCTTAATCTTTATCAAATTAAAGATAGACTTTGAACTCATCAAGTATTTAAAGGATCCGTCGTACGTGATAGAGTTGCAAAAAATGACTCTCTTGTTCTCTGATATAGGGGACACATCCAGCTCTTCTTCTATCAAGAGGAAGATGAAGAATAGAAAGCTTAATTTGCCCATAACTAGAATAAAAGAGTTGAACAGATGGTGTTCCAGCATGGATATATCCGAAAAAGAGATAGAATTACTAGTTCAGTTTCTAATGACAGGAAGAAACATTTCTCAATATGGATTTAATTTGACTTACAGTCAGAATTTCAAGAAGGAACCGGGTTCTCTAATCACTGGACAGCCGGGAATTATTTACTTACAATATGTGGCCTACACTTATCAAAAAGATCTAATGAATTACGAGTTTGATCAATTTTGTTTAACAGAAAGATCGGTATTCCTTGCTTTTTGTCAGAAGATTACCTCTTCACAAATATTTATTCAAACCAATCCCGCATTGAATATAACCCCTTTCTCACTCCACTCAGGATCATTACTTTCCAAAGGGATTTTACTGATAGCTCCTATAGAAACTGGTCAATCCTGTTTGGTCAAAAGTATAGCAACAGACTCTTATGTTCCTTTAATCAAAATATCTCTGGACAAGTTCTTGTCTGGTCAATATTTAAATTACCCTGATACTCAAAGTATTGATCCTGATTTTGATAATTTGGTGACAGAAAAAATGCAACAATTCCATCTTACCTTTGAATTGGCGAAAAGAATGTCTCCTTGCATAATTTGGATTCCAAACATTCATGAACTGAATGTCAATGACCTGACTCTTGGTTTAGACTTAACTGAGTCTTTCCTTGGTTTATTACTGCACCATATCTCTAGAGATAAAGATTCTCTTAGAAATATTCTTGTTATTGCTTCGACTCATATCCCCCAAAAAGTGGATCCAGCTCTAATATCTCCAAATCGATTAGATAGATCGATCAATATTCGAATGCTTGTTAACCTACAACGACGAACGGTACTTCCTATTCTTTTAGGTATGAAAGGGTTCTACTCGGAAAAAGAGTGGTCCTCTTCCAATGAATGTGCATCTAGAACCATAGGTTGTGATGCACGAGATCTAACAGCACTGGTCAATGAAGCCTTATTAATTAGTATTACCCGAAAGAAATCAGTTATAGACACTAATACAATTCGATTAGCTCTTCATAAGCAAATTTCGAATTCTAAATCTATGGATGGATCCGATCAAAATGACAAAATACTTATCTACAAGGTAGGAAAGGCTGTTATACAAAATACACTTCGAAGGAATTCTCCCATGAATTCTCTATCTACCAAAAAGGAATTATGGAAGAAAAGGTTTTCTTATTTGTCCGAATGGTATTTAGAACCTTCGATTGCCGAAACAACTATGAAGGAATTAACTATACTCCCCCATATTTTGGGTTGCTTGGCCGGATCAGCGGCTCGAGATTCTTGGTCTATATCGGAACGAAATAGAGAGAATTGGATTCCTCTAGATAGATTCGCTGAGCATGATTTTTATCTAGCTTCTAGTCTTTTAGAAAGTCTTCTGGTGGAGTTTCCATGGTCAGGAATATGTCGGGGTAAGTCCGATAAGGATCAAATTACATTTGTTCCTCAGCCCAAAACGAGAAATAATCTAGATATTATACGATTTCTGAAAGAATATGAATTGAAGTTTATACAAGAAACTCTCGGCGCAAAACAAATGGATAGGGATACGGATGAAGAATTGATCAGTAAAGTAGTTTGGGCTCCTAGGATCTGGCGTCTTAGTTTTTTTCGCAGTAATCGATTCGATCGTACAATAAGACCCAATGAGTTGGGATCTTCGTATAAGTTCGGATCGGTTAAAGAAAAGCAGAGAGGAAGATCTCAAATTTCTATAGAATATTCGATGCAATATAAACCCTCCAAGAAACCATTGTTCTTTTTAGGAAGACGATTTCTTTGGGATTCCTTCCTATTTCAAGAGCAGCGCCTTGTGTTTTCACGCCGAGAATTTTTCGCAAATGAAGAACTGCTAAAAAGGCTTTATATTACTCATAGTTCAATGAGAAGAGCATCAAAATATGGTTTTTTCCCTAAAAAAAGTCTCCAAGGTGCTTTTCGTAGATATAATTCAAAATCCATGACCAATTCGGTTTTTATAATGAATGAGTGGAAACCTATAGGAAAGGAACATATCGAGGATTTCAAACGCATTCAAGCAATTAGTATCCAATTGGAACGTATGCAGCCATATTCTCCTCTATTTACATATCAACGTTGGTTGATCGAAAATCCGAGAGAAAAGGTTGACCGCTTCGAATCGTTAATTCATCGCCAAAGATGGCTCGGAACCAATAGTTTATTATCTAATGAATCTTTTCTTTATAATACTCTATCCGAGAGTTATCAATATTTATCAAATCTGTTCCTATCTAACAGAATGTTATTGGATCAACTGACAAAGACATTGTTGGATAAGAAATGTCTTTTTCCAAATGAAATTGAACACTCAATTCATACAACAGGATTCAAATTTAACATCAGCCGGGAGAATCTGTAATCATCGATGAAAGAGCAATGGAATATGGAAGTAAGTAAAACAAAATGAACCGGGCAGTAGGGTCGTGGAAACCAATGAGAAGTTCTACATATGCTCCGATTTAAGATCCTATAAGAAATCCTTTCCTGGTATTGTCCAAGAATAGTAAGTATTTAGAGGAAAAAAAAAGACTTGATAGATCTTTAATTTTAAGATAGGTTTCTCACTCCGAGATCTCGACCATGTAAGAGTAAGCATGGTAAGGACTAGAGTCACAGGATCCAACGTAAATAGAGTGTTTAGGTTCGGTTGCAACCCCCGGATCTTGCAAGATCTTGAGAGGGGGTCAATCTATGTATCTTGCAAGACCTTAACAGATTCTTCTCAATCTGTGTCCTTAATGAAATATACTTCATAATACGAGGGTGGACCATTTCGGAAATGAAATAGAGAAGATCGCCAAGATCCTGCCTGTGATCCACTGTCCTATTCTAACAGCTTTAACTTGTAGGTAATTGTCGGAATACCTCGTATCAACAGATACGAAGGAAATCTATCCCAGTCTATTGAGAGATTCTCATACGAGATTTGCCATTGGATTGCTCATTCAATAAGCATGATAAATTTTATGCCTTGAAGAGGACTCGAACCTCCACGCTATTAAGCACGAGATTTTGAGTCTCGCGTGTCTACCATTTCACCATCAAGGCATCCCGAAAGTGAATCCTATTCCATGAATAGGATTCATATATATATTGAACATATCGGGATATGTTCAATATATATAGAATATATGTAAGAGATAGCGTATTGGAGTATTGATATCGATCGGTCGTATAGGTTCATAATATAGAATCCAATTCTTTTTCTTTTTACTTTCATTATTTGGAGGATATTTCATATACATAAAGAAGATGACTGAACATCTTTTCTTTTTCGATTTAATAGAAGCCTAAAGAATTTAATATGGTACCAAATAACAATATGTAAAGAACAGGTTCGATCCTATTATATCTATTCCTGAATAGAACGGAGCGGCCAGATATCCATATTTCAATAGATAGATCTCTATGTGCATATATATCCATTGCCATGCGTTCGTTCGATGAAGATAGGAACGAACATCGAAGATTCGATTCAAGCGGCTGGAGCAGCTATTTTCGGAGCGAAAGAAAAGCAACGACTGGAATGGGAGAATTGTTGAAAGGAGGATCCCTCACTCCTTTCTCTCATTCAGAACCGTGCATGGGACTCGAATCTCGCACGGTTCCTAAGTGATAAAGAAGGAATAACATAATTATCTGATTCCTTTTTTATTACCTTCCTCGCGTATGTATGTATAAGACCAAATCTATTCAATCAATAGAAAGTATTACCAATCCCTCTTACAAAATATCTTTGTTAATTCAAAGATATTAGTTGTTTCTGACCTTGCTTTACCTTAATTGTTATTTTGACAAAAAATATTTGAAAAAACCTTTTTTTCGGTAAAAGTGATGTCTTGGTCCGAGTGGGGGTAGGGATAACAGTCCTTTTCTTTATCTTTTCCACATGTCCATAGAGTTTTGAGAGATATAAAAATTGATAAAAAAGAAAGATATCTATTCACTCTATTTTATTATAGAGGTAATAATTTGTAGAACGAATCGCACTCCTTCATATACGTAAAGGGTCCATTGATGTAAAGGAACTGGAGAAAGTTCGAATCCAATTCCTACAGTTATGGATATAAGAGCAATCCAAATTCCTGGAGAGTTCTAAATTTGTGTATCTATTAGACCATTTACTATTTATTGAAGCTCAATCTCTCCCCCGGATAGACCATATAGCCAAGAAAGACCATAGACCAGAATGGAAAAACTTGCCCCACCCATAAGTAAATATTTCATAGTAGCCTCATTGGGTTGGAGCGTACATCTCTCTTAGTATATCAATATAATAGATAAGAACATGAACTGAAACATTCTGAAGCTATCAAGCCATTAGCACCACGTAAAAACATTCCTCCTAGAGCAGCTGTTAATATGAATAAAAGAAACTCTGTTATAGCCATTTCTGTACATTGAATGTACTCCACGGATAGAGGGTTGAACGTAGTAAATTGATGAATCGAAATATTTCGTTTCGTTTCAATTGTTCGTTCGGAAATGACCCAAAGAGCTGATAATAGGTTCTTCTCTCCATCGAAATGATAAGACCGCTATGCTTATTACTAAACTTTTTAAGAGATGAAATAGGACCAAGCTATATCTTCTTGATCAGGGATTAAATTGATCATCAAGAATTAGGCCGAGAATCAGGATACATTCTGGCCGGGGAAAGATAACTTCCATGGAAGAAAAGCAAATGAAACTCTTTCAAATGATCTCAGGGTATAATTGAAAATGAAGTTTTCACTTTGTACATGCCAGATCATGAATTAGTAATTTCATTCAATCTCTGAAAGAGTAGAAATATGTTCCAACTTCCAATTTTCGGAATAGGAGATTTACATAATCCTCATGAATAGGATCGAATATTCCTCCATAATCTATCTCCTTATTCCTTAAGGAAGCCTTCCCAAGAGGACTTAGTTGATCTATCTATGATTTATGTTCCTTCTTCTTTTTTCTCTTTTGTTCCGATAAAATGGATCCATCCCGATCCGAACGGGAATCAATTTATAATTTATCAGGATATGTAAATCAACTATATAGATAGGTAGATCTCGCTCGATCCTTTTTATTAATTAACGGAAATGTGCAAAAGCTCTATTGGCCTCTGCCATTCTATGGGTCTCTTCCTTTTTGCGTATAGCATTGCCATTCCCTCTGGCAGCATCCATTAATTCGTGACTCAATTTGAAATCCATATTTCGACCCGGACGTTTTCGAGATGCCCCTAATAACCAACGAATGGCAAGTACTTTTCCTTGTGTAGATCTTATCTCGATGGGAACTCGATAAGTTGATCCACCCACACGTCTTGCTTTTACTGTGACATTGGGAGTTACTCTACGTATTGCTTGGCGTAGAACAGATAGTGGATTTTTCTCTGTCTTTTGTTGAATATTTTTGATGGCTCGATAAAGAATTCGATAAGCCAATGATTTTTTCCCGTTTTTAAGAATACGGTTAACCACCATGTTAACTAATCGATTATGATAAATAGGATCGGATTTTGCAGTTTTTTTTTCTGCAGTACTTCGCCGTGACATGAGTGTGAAAAAGGTTCAAGAATCTATTTCATAAAGGCTGAATGAAAATAAATCATTTATTTTGGCTTTTTGACTCCATATTGTAGGGTGGATCTCTAAAGGTATGAAAGATCTCCCTCCAAACCGTACATACGACTTTCGTCGAATACGGCTTTCCACATGATTATATCTGCATAGATGAGATATATTCTTTATGCATATAATTCTGTTTACTCACTCTCGATTGAGTATCCGTTCCCTTTCTTTCTTTTGCTATGATTGGAAATCCTGTATTTTACATATCTATACGATCAAGTCCTTAGGTTTACAAAATAGTGTATAAAAAAAGTGTTTCAAATCATTGCTATTTGACTCGAACCTGTTCTAAAAAGGTCAAGGTATTGAAAATTTTCTGTTGAAACAATCAGGGAAAACTTCGAAAATGATTTCGATATTAAACCTTAGACATATAATAGTTCCAAATCTCCTAGAAAAAGAAGATCGTTTGTTTTACGGTAGCCTGCTCTAGTCCCCTTACAAAACGTTCGTTCTTAGGTTAGCCATATACTTCACATGTTCCTAGCAATTCACATGGCATCATCATGAAATGATACAAGTCTTAGATAAGTAAGAATATACAACGCACTAGAACGCCCTTGTTGACGATCTTTTACTTCGGCAGCATCTAGGGTTCCTCGAACAATGTGATATCTCACACCGGGTAAATCTTTAACCCTTCCTCCTCTTACTAATACTACAGAATGTTCTTGTAAATTATGGTCAATACCAGGTATATAAGCAGTTATTTCAAATCCAGAGGTTAATCGTACTCTGGCAACTTTACGTAAGGCAGAGTTTGGTTTTTTGGGGGTGATAGTGGAAAAGTTGACAGATAAGTTGTCTTCACTGTCACTCTACAAAACCGTACATGAGATTTGCACCTCATACGGCTTCTCGTTCGATTCTTTCGAAGTAGGATAAATTGGATTTTTTTCGTTGTTCGAGAATATTCATATTCCCTTCCTTCATGCATTATGTCTCAAAGAGTAACTGGAACCAATTCAGTAAAACACGTTTTCGTGTTCTAACCAAACACTAATGAATCATCTTTTTTTCTTTTTTTTTTTTTAAGATTATGCAAAATCTTCGGGATTTCTTATTCCTTCTCTATTCCCATCCTATAAGTATAGCGTCTGAAAAAATACTCTTTTGTATGAATCGACATTATTACATGCTAATTCCTTCTTGATATCTCGATATATCATTCCTCCAAATCACAAATTGGATTCGAAATTGACGGGTTAATGTGAGCTTATCCATGTGGTTATACACTGTTCGAATTCGAACAGGAATCAATTTAATGAAAGATCTTGGCTTTCGTGCTTTGGTTGGGGTTGTCCAAGATCATTTCGATGACCTATGTTGAAGAGATATATATCCATATCTATATGAGATATGATCGACTGTGTAAGGCCCGCAAATAGCAATCGATATGGCCAGAGAAAGTATACGGAAAAGGAAGTTCCTTTTTATCTGATTAGTCAATGATCTCGCTCGGTGAGTCTTTTCTCCTATGATGAACTGCTGGCATCAGTCCTATATCTTGTTTCTGTGGATCGGTGGAAAAAAAAGTAAGGGCTCAGCGGGAAGAGGATTTTACCACGAGAGAGCGAAGGGGTCAATCTGTTCCGAAGAGACAACATGCATTTTGGAAATGTAGTTGTACTCTCACATCGATCCAGATTCAGAAGTATTTCCATCTAGGGAAGTCAATATTTGCCCGCTAGGCAAGAGGATAGCGATGCTAGTTACAAATTATGTTCCGGTAGGATGTAAATGTATTTATATTAAGTAGTTAACGGTTGCATAGCATAGGGTCTTCTCTTTTCTGTTCTGTAATGATGGATCCCGTACGTGTTCCTGAGAAAAGGAATTTGTTCATTTTTGGGGTCTCGAAGTGGAAAAACATCGAAACTTTTGAATGGAAAGAGATATAAAAGATATAAAAGTAGATCTTATTTTTCGGAAACGGTAATATCCTTGGTGCAAGAAGAACAATTTGATCCGTATCATCTCCGTATAATCTTTACTCGATCCTGTTCTCCTTGTTTTTCCAAACAATATTAAGTCCTTTTCGCACGCACTAGTGCTAGATCGGATCAAACATGCTGAACAAAATATTTTTCATGTTAATGTAAAACTTTCTTGATCGAGATAGGTAAAATATTACCGATTTTACGGGACCATATGTTATGATTCGAATCAGTAGGAAATACTATTTTCGATAGAATTGACTCAGAAAAGTATCTAGTCTTTTCTTTCTCATTCTTTCTTTTCGTAGTAGTGTGAAAGTCTGGCTTCAAGTTGTTCGAGATAAAATAGTGGGATAGTGGTGTTGAGTCTATCGACCCTTTGGTAAGTTATTATTCATAAGTCAGTTCTCTTTCCAGATGAGGGTAGGGAAGGGATATAACTCAGCGGTAGAGTATCACCTTGACGTGGTGGAAGTCATCAGTTCGAGCCTGATTATCCCTAAACCTAATGTGAGCCCTTCTATCTATTTTTTTTTTTATTTTATGACTCTTCGTATCGTAGGAGGCCCGTGGTATTTACATGATAGGGTATGGATGGCTATACTGGAAGTGAGCTCCGGGCCGATATGAAGCGAATGAATACAAGTTCAAGTTATGCCTAAAAACAATTCTGAATGTATGTGAGCCCTTCCATCAAACAAATTTATGTTTTGAATATTATAGCTCTCTTCACTCCAGAGGCTCGCTCGTTTCATTTACACGAACTCTTTCTTTTTCATGGTATTGAATTAGATTCATTCTCCCTGTAATTGGGGTAAAAAATAAATGAAAAAAAGAAGATCCTGGCTAATAAAATGGGAAGAGATACAAAGTTATAAATTTCTATGCAATCCATGGACCGAATCCAATTTGATGAGATTTTTAATGAAAATCCTTTCGCATCGGAAGCGCCTTATAAAGCTCTTTGACCTTAAAATTCTCAGTACGTTGCTTTTACGCGATCTACGTAAAAGAAATCCATATTTTTTGATAAAAGGTGTAGTAGTACTTACATTCTCGGTCCTCATATATCACGTCAATCATAAAAGTAGTATGATCGAGAGAAAAAATTTCTGTTTGATGAAACTATTTCCTATACATATAAACTTTATGGAACTCGGAAATGAAACATCGGAAGAATATTGAAAACCTTTAAACAAAAATTGGTTTATATTTCCGCATCTTTTCCTGTCTTTCCAATTGAAAAGATCTTACAATCGATCCATAAAGCATTCCAATCCCATTAGTTTCAATTCAGGATATGACAGGAACATTAACAAGAAGGATGAGATGATCGCGGAGAATCAAGGACCGAGTGAAACTCATTCGAAGAAGGATGAAAAAGAAAGATATTCCCTCGATATCGATCGTTATATAAATATATTCTATAAAATGGATGAGAATATATCATGGAAATTTACCTTTAAATTGAATTGGTAGATTCCATTATTATTTCTTTTACGTGTTCGTCGAGAGAATGGATTGATTCAATTTGCAGCAGACTCCGATAAAGAATATGCGGAGTTCTCTACGAGAGAAATGAATAAATGAAATACATAAGATGTCTTTCACATCACAATATATGAATTAAACCCATTGTTCCTTATGGCAGTTCCAAAAAAGCGTACTTCTAGATCCAAGAAAAAAATTCGTAAAAATGTTTGGAAGGGAAAAGCATATCGGGCCGCAATAAAAGCTTTTTCTTTAGCTAAGTCTATCTCCACCGGTCATTCAAAAAGTTTTTATTGCATAGCCAATGATGATTCCTCTGGATCATCCGAATCAAAATTGAAATCAATTGATTTGGATGATCCATAGCACAACACGAGCGAATATACGACACCACCCTTCAGGACCCTGGAGAATGGTGATGCGAAATAAATCATTTTATTCGGGTACTCCAAGGGTGGTTGTACGAAAGGGACACGGTCATTAATTAGTTCCATTACAGTACTTCCCTTCAGCCAATCTGGAGAAATGGGGAATTTATAAACCATTCCTCTATTCATTCCGCCTTCCTTCCCACTGGAAAAGGATTAGAGTTCATCATTTTTTGTAAGGATCCCGAATGAACTTCAGCATTACCATTATGCTATATTTCCGGTAGCTAAACCTTATCAACATCCCAATCCATCCATTTCGATCCGAAACTAGAATCGAAACGATTTCATTTTTTATAAGATATGGAGAAAAATAACACGGGAAATCATGGATCAGAAACATAGTTTCGTTCTAGATATGTATATAATCAAACCATCCAATCAAAAAGATTGAAAAGTGCTGAGCCATGTATCTCTCTTTATTGTTTGGAATCTAGCTGCTCCGACCATCGTGAACCAAAATTGAAAGATATTCTTTGTCCGATAACGCATGTTACTATTTCCTCATTCTCTTTCGGAGCAGCGGGATCTGAACCCACGACCTCCATCACCCCAAGATGGCACGCTACCAAGCTGCGCCATGCTCCGTTATAACCATCAACCAACATAAAATTGATTCAAATGTCAATGCCCCAACTTATATTTTATTTGGACATATGTTATATTCACAGATTACTCCCTCTGCTAGACACGTTCATAACATTGACGATCTGGTGTAAATAAGCTAGTATGGTCCCTACGAAGCCGCCATGGTGAAATTGGTAGACACGCTGCTCTTAGGAAGCAGTGCGAGAGCATCTCGGTTCAAATCCGAGTGGCGGCATTTTTTCAAGAAGATCTCATCAATCAATTCTTCCTATGTAGCAATATCTGTTCAATCTATTTCCATTGTGATAGATCAATCCTATCTTTCCATCATAGATCTCATTTGGGAATAAAATGAATAAATGGGTTTATTATGATATTCATAACTTTAGAACATATATTGGCTCACATCTCTTTTTCTCTTATTTTGGTTGTCACTCTCATTTATTGGGGAACCTTAGTTTATCGAATTGAAGGACTAAGTAGTTCGGGAGGAAAGGGCATGATAGTTACTTTTCTTTGTACAACGGGATTATTAATTACTCGTTGGCTCTATTCGGGACATTTACCGTTGAGTAATTTGTATGAATCATTCATGTTCCTTTCCTGGAGTTCATCCGTGCTCCATATAGTTCTAGAAGTACGGAGCCGAGATGATCGGTGGTTAGGTGCAATCACGGCGCCAAGTGCTATGTTAACTCATGGTTTTGCTACTTTAGGTCTTCCGGAGGAAATGCAACGATCCGGAATGTTAGTACCCGCGCTACAATCTCATTGGTCAATGATGCATGTAAGTATGATATTGTTCAGCTATGCAACCCTTTTATGTGGATCCCTAGCATCAATAGCTCTTCTAGTAATTATGTCCGGAGTAAATAGACAGGTTCTTCTTGGTGCGATGGACAATTTATTTTCCCGATCCATTCTTACCAATGAAAATTTTTATTCACATGAAAAACAAAAAAGTGATTTGCAATACACTTTTTCTTTTTCATCAACGAATTATCGTAAATGTCAATTGATTAAACAATTAGATAATTGGAGTTATCGTGCGATTGGTCTCGGTTTTTCTCTTTCAACCATAGGTACTCTTTCTGGAGCAATATGGGCCAATGAAGCATGGGGATCTTATTGGAGCTGGGATCCAAAAGAGACTTGGGCATTAATTACTTGGACCATATTCGCAATCTATCTGCATACTAGAATGAATAAGGGTTGGCAGGGTGAGGAACCGGCAATTGTGGCTTCTTTAGGATTTTCTATAGTTTGGATCCGTTATTTGGGGGTCAATCTATTAGGAATAGGGTTACACAGCTATGGATGGTTGGAACCATAAATGGACCGAATTCCGGGAGGGAAAAGGAAGGATAGATTCGATCCAGTTCCTTTATGTAATTGAAAATAAGTGACATCAATAACTGGTCCAAGTTATTTCAAAGATTTATTATAGAATTATGGAATCACTACTTGAAATAACTTGAACTATATTAGATCAAAATAAAAGATAAAGAATTTCATTGTTGATTCGCTCCATTCCATTAATCTCTCAAAAGAGAAAAAAGTTGGATCCATTAATTCTATTATATAGCTAACAATCCATTTGGAAAGTACAAAAATAATTTTTTGCCATTCATTTCATGGATGGAAGGATCGAGATGAACTAACTTCTACCCCATCATCCAATATAAAGAGAACTGGATCGGGATAAGCACCAATACCTATTATGGGTAGAAAGAGACAGATCAGGATTCAAATCTCTCTTGGTCCAGAATCCGTTATATGAGGGTTCGTCACATTCTAAACTTATATAGAATATTCGACGTAACATAGACAACAAGTGGATGGGAGTTAATATCGTTCCAATTGCCGCTATTGCAGTAACAATGATTCAATTTGGAAGGTCGAATAATATTTATCCAGTCATTTTTCTCGGGAAGAAAATCTAATAGATTCTGCCACAAAACCACGGATTTCCGGCAATGCAAAAGAAGACATTTAAAAACTACTGGACATAGTCTTTTAGGTATTAGCATAGCCCTACCATTTATTTCATTAAGAAGAAGAGTACGTATCCTATCGTCACTTGTTCCCGCTAAGAATGAAAGTGCCGCACCAATTGATCCATGAAAGATCATTTTCAAATGGATCCATTAAGACCTGTATCTACCATGGAACCAATAATTACAAAACCCATATGGGATACTGAAGACTATCCTCCTTTTCCAATTCCGTTGACCCAGAGAAGTTGGAGCTGCATAGACGATTTGAACCGCTCCTATGCGAAAATCAATAGAAAATGAGCATGAGGTAGCAATTCTATGTTTGGATTAACCCATATCCTCCCATTTGAAATGGAACGGCTACTGAAGCATACATGTACTATAATGTGCTTACCCATGAGTATTAGGTAACCAGGAAAAATTGGTGATTTTATTGCATAAAATGCAACGATCGAAGATTTTGAGTAACTGGCCAAGCAACTGAAATGGCCAAAGTGGTAACAAATCCCGTCAAATAGGTCCAATGGAAAGTCCGTCAATTCCCAATCTCCAATGAAAATAAATAAGATCTATCCAGTTAGACTCTTTCTTCTTTCAATCGGATCAATGAATTATCGAATTGGAAATGGTAACGGACGGAATGTATAGGTAATGAGGAAGAGTTCTAGTAAAAAAATACCTAGAGTATACCATCGGATCAGCCCCTTTATGGATGGGGAAATAATGATATTACCGAACCTGCAGATATGGGCGAACTAACAAATATTGTTGACCGAGCCAAGGTAATTCGCTCATTATAGAAATAGAAGATACTTTCCATCTCTCTCTATAAAAACCCATACTCGAAATCTTGGATTCGAGTATGGGTTTTTATCAGTGGATAAAAAAAAGAATGAAAAAATATGAGATGGATTTAACCATTTTTATTGTGCATATTGATCAGTAAGCTAGACCCATACTACGAGTTGTCTCATGCCATAAATAAACACGTACACTCAAGAAATCTGTTGGACAAGCGGATTCGCACCGCTTACAACCTACGCAGTCTTCTGTTCTTGGAGCAGAAGCAATTTGCTTAGCCTTACATCCTTCCCAAGGTATCATTTCCAATACATCTGTGGGACAAGCTCGTACGCATTGGGTACAACCAATACATGTATCATAAATTTTGACCGAATGTGCCATTGGATCTCCATTAGTTAGTAAAAAGTTTTAAATTGAATAAGATCATATATAGCCAAATCTTCTAATATATGCCCAATAAAGATGGCTAATAACGGGATATTATGAATATAAAACGAATCCTATCCATTATATTTGGAACCAATATGTTAAGGTTCTGTATTTTTGTCAATGGGACAAAGATATTTGTATCATTTCGATCCCTCCAAATCACCCCGAATATGGTCCAATCATGACAGGTAATTTGAATAATGAGTTTTATATGTATCAATAATGTTTTTGATCAATCGTAATACTATAGAGATTTCGATAGATTCTGGTCATATTGAATAGATATTCTGATCCCTCTCTCCAAAAATAGAAGAGAAGGGAGTTTGTGAAAAATATAGGAAGAGAGAGTTTGCGTACCGATATCCGCCATGAAAAGCTATACGACCCAACTCTAGCATAATCACTCTGCTATAGCTATCCCTTCGGGATACATATTTCCCGATCAATCTTTTCGGCGCATTTACCGTTATTGCCTCTGTGAACATAGTAACTAAATAATCCCATTGCGTTACATAGGGGAGATATTGGACTATTGTTCGGTTCTAAACAATTTTATCCCTCCCCCCCTATGTAAATAATCTGATAGAGGTTCACAGTCGATAACATCTTTACCATCTAGCAATAAGTCGAAGAACACCATCGATGGATAATGAGGATCCATACTTACCATCAGGGGGTCTTTCAGCAAGCATGGTTATATGTCACCCCTCTCCGGTTCGTTTTATAAATGATAAAAAAAGAACGACTAATCAGGATCCGGGATCTCTAAAAATTGGATTGGAATTGAAAACTTAAAAATTAACGGGTTTTTAGCCCACGAATACCCAATTTACCAATTAATTCATCGTAACGAAGTTTATCCCTCTTGTAGAGATAAACCAGAAGTTGCTTACGTTTGCTCAAAATTTTCCACAAACCCCTTTGGGATGAATAGTCTCTTCCGTGTAATTGCAGATGCTGGGTAAGTCTTAGGACCCGATTGGTTAAATAAAATACCTGAGATTCAACAGATCCTCTCTGTTTATTGGGAATAAGAGACGAACTAATGGACAAATTCTTAATCATAAAAAAACAAATTTTCCCGGAGCTGAATGGAATTTTTTTCCCGAGTCAGAAAAAAGAATTAGATCCATTCTTTCGTTTTCATGGTCCATATAATAATTCTGATTCGTTCCGACCATTTCTATTTAAGAAAAATTGGTCGGATTCTTTCTATCTTCTTGGAGGAACATCTAGTTTTGGACCTATGGCAAAATACGATACGATATGTAGAATCTTTTCACATTGATGAAATGGAACGAACAGATTGGTTCAATTTTGGCCATATCCTGAAACTCTATTGAATCAATTCTTTTTTTTTTTTTCGACGAAAACGGAATTGAAGCAAAAAATCTATCAATTGAAAGTTTGGGGATACATACGTATTCTCAACATCGCAGATCGACTCCCATCATTTGTATTGAACCAATATCTATTCATGCAAATAAGATCCTCTAATCGATAACTAGGCCAAAGAAAACGTTTAATTATTTGTGTTGTATCTACGCTAAGATGTTGGTCTCTTCCCATGAGTTCTTCGTCATTTTGTATGTCTTTTCCATTGGAAAATCCTACATGATCATTCTCCGGATCAAACCGATTCAGGATTCGAAATTCTCTACGACGTTTTGGAAGCAAAATATCTTCTAAATTGAGGGAACTAAAAATGTTTTTTCTATCCCCCAGAATTTTCCCGCATTGCGCAGATCCATCATAAAGATTTCCATCTATCCACTCCCGGGCTCTATTTTGAAACTTCAATGAAATACTGACGATTTTATACATCAGGAATTCGTCATCCGGTATGCTTGATAAACGATATGGTTCGGGGACCAATATTTTTTTATTTACCGATGTTTCATTTCTATTGCTTACCTTTTTCGGAACATCCCCCTGAGGAATATTCTCTTCCGATATTTCATTTCCATTGCTTACCTTTTTCGGAACATCCCCCTGAGGAATATTCTCTTCCGATATTTCATTTCCATTGCTTACCTTTCTCGGAACATCCTCTTGAAGAAGATTCTCTTCCGATATTTCATTTTCATTGCTTACCTTTTTCGGAACATCCTCTTGAAGAAGATTCTCTTCCGATATTTCATTTTCATTGCTTACCTTTTTCGGAACATCCTCTTGAAGAAGATTCTCTTCCGATATGTCATTTCCATTGCTTACCTTTCTCGGAACATCCCCCTGAGGAATATTCTCTTCCGATATTTCATTTTTATTGTCCTTCTGATTCTGAAGAATAAGGAACAGTAGTTTTAGGTTAACATTTCCCTCTTGGATATTGGTCCAAATATATTGTTCCGGATCCTTAATTCCGGACATAACCCTGCCAATCTTCGACAGCTTGGATATACTTTCTTCTCCTATATCTTCTACCGCTTTGTATTGAACAAAAACTTGAGGCTTACCAGTTTTTTTCTTTTCACCAGTTTGTTGATCTTCTACTTTACCAGTTTGTTTCTCTTCTACTTTACCAGTTTGTTTCTCTTCTACTTTACCAGTTTGTTTCTCTTCTACTTTACCAGTTTGTTTCTCTTCTACTTTACCATATTCATCGTTCCGATTATGCTCTGTTCCTTTTTTGTTCTGAACATCTGATCTAAGACCTATTCCTTGTTTTAGAACATCTGTTTCTTCTTCCTCTATCTTTTTCCGGTCTCGTTCGTCTCGTAAAAACGATTTTCCTGGTACGGACTTCGATTTAGTGTAATATATATTCTTGATTCCCAAAAGTTCCGGGAATAACCATAATTTTAAATCTAATCCGGATCCTCTCTTCTCGATTTCCGGAGAATCCATAATGCCAACATTGTCTCTTTGCGTCTCATCAATCCCCTGCTGATTCGTAATAAGATCAGTCTTAAGATCAGTCTTAAGATCAGTCTTAAGATCAGTCTTAAGATCAGTCTTAAGATCAGTCTTAAGATCAGTCTTAAGATCAGTCTTAAGATCAGTCTTAAGATCAGTCTTAAGATCAGTCTTAAGATCAGTCTTAAGATCAGTCTTCTGCCTGTCAATCATTGTTGTATGATCGTAAGTACAAGAACGTATAGCATCGTAAATATCAATAGCATCGTAAATATCAATAGTAGAACGAGGACCATTCACGAGATTGAAATCGGTACCCTTCCAATCCTCCTCGATAATATCACGAATACACTTTTCCCTGGGAATTCCTTCACGATCGGTAATATCTTGATCATCTGGTATATCAGGTTGTACTGGCGGTCCGTTAATATCCGAATCTTTTGGCGAATTGAGAATATCCGAATCTTTTGCCGAATTGAGAATATCCGAATCTTTTGGCGAATTGATAATATCCGAATCTTTTGGCGAATTGATAATATCCGATGCCGAATTGAGAATATCCGAATCTTTTGGCGAATTGATAATATCCGATGCCGAATTGATAATATCCGATGCCGAATTGAGAATATCCGAATCTTTTGGCGAATTGAGAATATCCGAATCTTTGGGCGAATTGATAATATCCGAATCTTTGGGCGAATTGATAATATCCGATGCCGAATTGAGAATATCCGAATCTTTTGGCGAATTGATAATATCCAAATCTTTCGGCAAATTGAGAATATCCGATGCCGAATTGAGAATATCCGATGCCGAATTGAGAATATCCGATGCCGAATTGAGAATATCCAAATCTTTTGTCGAATTGAGATAACTATATGATAAAAGATCGTATCTGTAACGTTTGTTTATTTTCCGAAGTAATCCCAAAGAAGGTTCCATCACAGCTGCAAATATAGAATCTTTTTGTTGTTCATAGGGAATGAATCGTTCTTCATAGCACGTACATTGCTTACTTACTATATTTCTCCATTTCTGTGGGTTTATCCTAGACCATATCTGTGGGGATAAATTGTATTGGTCAAAACATCTCAACCATTGTTTCCAGTCATTCTCCTTCAGATCTTGTGGTTTCTCGTGATCCAATATTCTTTGTATATCTAATAATTCTTTGATCTTCTTCTTGATCAAGGGATATGATGTTTGGGCTCGAGATTGTAATAAATACTTTGAATAGGACCTGTTCATTGCCCTTATCTGCCATATTTTGTGAAATACATATGCTTGGGACATTGAGAACATGTTTTGATCAGGACGAATTTCAAAATCTTGTATTTTTTCGTTGATCAAATAGTAGTTGGTAATTTGACCTCTATTTATTCTTGAAATAGAATTATTGAGAATGAATATTCGTCCGTAAATTGTTGCTATATTCCCCGTGGATCGGATCCAAGCGGATCGAATCCAAAATTTGATATTTAACCCGATGAAATGAATAACACTTGGTAAAAGATCTTGGTCCATTCTTTTGAGAAAAAGTTTCATTAATTTCATAGAATAGAACCTTTTTCGGATTAATTGGACACTTTTATTTCGAAATCGACCAGGTATTTGCCGAATCTGAACCAATCGTTTTTTTAATGTTGATCCCAATATGTTAAAACTCCCCTTCGATCCGGTATTAATCTCTGAATCCACCAGAGACATTCCAGTTATAGGAGGGCTATTTATGATCGCGATAGATTCGATCCGCTCCTTCATTGTGGTCGTCCGATCATCTGGATCTTTAACATTAATTGTTCGGGTTTCATATCCAAATTGATCATTAACTTCTGGTGAATCATTTGCACTACTCATAGGGGTAGTCTCACTCGGTAATTGATTTTGTATCCGGTCATTCAGTTCACTCTTGTCTATATATCTAACTTGTGGAACGCGTCTTATTCCTGTAGATCCCATTAATTTTCTCTTCAATTTTTGGAAGAGAATAAATTCTCTCCTCAATCCTCTTTTCACTTTTTTGAAGATGATCCATCCTCTCCTCAATCCTCTTTTCAATTTTTTGAAGATAAATTTTGTGAAGATAGGTTGAAAAAATTCGGAAAAAGGTCCTAAATTTGGGATTGGATCACCATAAGGTACGTCAGTTTCCAATCCAAGAGTTGTTAAATAACTCCAACGCAATTTGTTTTCGAATCGGAGTTTGGATCTATGCCAAGGCTTCAAACGAAAAGGAAATAGAAGCTTTATCTGCATACCATTTTGTTTCCAATTGTCTGGGAATTCTGTTTCGGAAAATTCGGCTCCATCAGGAGCGCATTTTACATGCACTTCTCTCCTCATTTCTTCCCAATCTTTGGAAAATTCGGGGACTTGAAATAGTAATATACGACCGATATTCTTGGCTATTATAAGTGATGGTAATATTATACGTTTTCTCAAAATTGATTGAGCCACTAATAATAAACCTCTTAAATGGTTCAATTCCGACCACAGTGTACATAAGGACTCAACGAGTGCCGGATTGTAGGAGGGGATGATCGGCTTCGATTCTTCGTATCTATGGATTTTCTTCTTCTGGGTTTGTTCATTCACTCTATCAGAATTTGACATGTCGTAATAATCTTTAGGATAAGCGGGTATTTCCATTCTTACCAAAAAGAAAAAGGAATGTGCATTCGGTTGCATCCTCTTCCATATCATAATTTTACGTCTTTGAGCACGTATGGATCCTCTGATTAAGTTCCGACGATAATCTGTCTCTTCAAAATAACGTTTCATAACTATTTGTCTTTCCCCAAGAGAAAAAGTCAGTGTACTTCTTACCTTTCTTGGACGAATCCTATTCTCTGTGGGTTCAGTTGTGGAACCATCATCATATTCACCTATCATCAAACCAGATGAAAATCGAGGCACATGTTTCGGAATCTCTATAATTTGGAGAAGTTCATTCAATAGTATTTCGTTGTAAAGGGTAATAAAATCTTTCGTTTGCGTTGAATCATCCGTAGATACATTCCCACGAAAATTTCGTAGTATTGTCCACTCATGTTGCGCCAAAGACTCGAAAAGGAAAATCTGTTCAGAAGTAACCTTCTGTTCCGTAGTAACAAGATCGAGAATAAATTCCCATTTTACGGTACCTGTGGGTGCAACGTTTCTACCGTCGATTTGGCTGTAAATATTAACCAAATAGTTTGTGTAGATCCGTTCATTACATGAAGCTATTTCCGGTACGATATCTATATAGGCTACTCGAAGGGCTATTTCCAACCGCAGGAAATTGATGAACAAATCATCATCTTTTGCATAGATCTCTTGAATCTGATCAGAAGGCATTTCCAACAAATCTTTTGGATAGATCAGGTTACCAAAATAAAAATCTATATTTGAAGAATCTATATTCGACAAATACTCTTCAAAGATCTTCCTTGCTTGATTTGAAATTATTCGTTCTGTTAATAGATAAAGCCGTTTCGAAATAGGTTCCACTTTGACTATTTCCGATGATTTAGTGATCGGAATGAGCGAACGACCAGTATCTGTAGGTAAGAGTTCCCAGGGTAGTCGAAAGCTTTCGTGTTCCAATTCCTGCCAATGATGAGAGATATGGTACCCATACCCAAATTGATCATTTTGGAATCCCTCTTTACAGTCTTTCATAGATACCTCTGTCAAATCCGAAAGATTTGAAATAATTGAATCGTTCAGCATTTGGGGGAACTCGAATTGGTTTATTGTTCCACGGAATGCCCCATTAAGGAATGGATCATACATTTCAGTAAAAGAATCTCCCTGAGAATTGGAGAATTGAACTCTCCTTTCCATAACATTTTCAGCAGGAGATCCATTGCTTAAAGCTTTCACTCGATCCGAAAATTCATTCCCTAAATAATCTCTTCTTCTTTTCATGGTATGGATCCACCTATGATAAGGATCCTCAGATGAGCAAGAAGTATCTAAAAGATCTCTATATTTCCCGAGCTTTTCCCCAAGGACCGATACACTAGGTAAAAACGTAAAAGAGATTCTTTGTTTTCCATCACTCAAATATGTGCCAAAAAAATATTGAGATACTTCGGTCCTCACAGGACCTAGTTGAGTAGGGCTATTCCCGATATATCGTATCGGCCGATAAGCTCTATTATGATCAAAGAACATAATGGGCCATGGTTGCTTGAACCATGATAATTGTTCTTCTTTCAGAAGTCCTTTCAGTTTTTTCGGATCTATAGCCACAGAGCGGTCATCTCTAACCGCAGCCACAGAGTGATCATCTTTAGCCACAGAGTGATCATCTTTAGCCACAGAGCGGTCATCTCTAACCGCAGCCACAGAGTGATCATCTTTAGCCACAGAGCGGTCATCTCTAGCCGCATCCACAGAGTGATCATCTTTAGCCACAGAGTGATCATCTTTAGCCGCAGAGCGATCATTTTTGTCACCGATGTAATCATTATTGCTTATAAGGAACGGTGATGGGGCTCTACCTAAACAGAAGAAACAATAATAAAAAAGAAGTAGACTAAAGGTTCGATGGATATAACGTCTTAATATAGTATAATCGATAGGTGAATTACGTTCTATACGTAAAGATACCGATTTTGTCAAAATTATGAATAGAATATGACCACCCAACCAACCGCAAAAACTACTTATAATAAATGAGATATTATCGCTGTAACGAAAAAGAAAGAGGTTAACCAGTCTTGTTAATACGGGATTTGCTAAAAGAATGGGATTAAACAATTGAAGAATTAGACCACCCATAAATATACTTAGAATTTTTGGATTGTTGATCGAATTTATGGGGTGCAGAGATTCAGAACTTGAAGGTTCTTTCTTAATTTGATAAAAACGAAAGAACATGTATGGTACCACTAATAAAGTTATTGCGTGAGGTTTCCACAACGCTGCATAGATGGGCGAATAGTACATGGACACAAAGACTATTAATTGTCCCATAATAGAACCACTTATAGCTATTATACCATAGAGAGTTTCTCCCAAAAAGAAAGATCTCATGGAATATATTTTAGAGGGACCAAAAGGCAATGTAGTTATAAATCCATAATATAGCCCAAATAAAATGATCGGACCTGAGACTTCTACCCATGATGATAATGGATCCCATAGTAGATCAAGTACTCTTATCATATTGAAACTCCTTTTTGATCGAAATAAAAGAATGAGAAACAGGAATAGAATAAATAGATCTGGTATCCCCCATATATATATGGGAGATACAGATAGGAATAGTTATCATTTTATACATCCATAAATTCGATTTAACAGAATAGATTCCAATATCTAACATATAGGAAATCGATTTAGAATAGATATTATAACATAACATCTGGATATATGCATATGCTATTAATACATATATTCCCTGTTATCTTATCTAGGAGTAGAAGTACTGGTATAGAACTCGTTGTTCTTTCTGACCAGGGTGGTTCGATCCAAGTTATCTAAATTTTCATTACGTCGTAGAGGGCGGGTAACCAATTCAAGTACATCTCTCGCATTGGCAAATCCATGAATCTGGGCAAAAGTAAATTCAACTGACCATTTAGTACCAATTCCTCTCGCCCCTAACGGGTTAGCATGAGCCATTCCGGTGATGGCTAAGTCGGGTTGTAGCTCGCGCATACGTCGTATCTGATTCGAATTGTCTGGTTTCTCCACAATTCGTGGTATTGGTATACACATTCTTATACATGTATCTTGTAAAAGTGCTAATTCAGCAGCTTGATACCGTTTATCCATATATGGAATACCAATTTCATAAACGATCATGCCACATCTGATTAAGAATCTTGCTAGAGATATTTCTAGCAGATTATCTCCCATGAAAAAGACAGATTTCCCGCGTACCAAATAAAGATAATCCTTTAAACTCTCCCATATCCGTTCCTCTCTTTCCTCCAGACTCTGGGTCTCAATACCAAATACAGGACAAATCTTTTCAATCCAAGCACGCGTTCCGTCCGGACCAATAGGAAAAGGAGCTACGATTAATTCACATTTTTTTCGTCTTATCAAAGTTGTTGCTGTACGACCCAGAAATGGGTTAACGCCACAAACATAAACTCCATCACCCAGTGATGGAAGATCGGCATATCTCTGAGCGGGCAACCAACCCGATACCTTGATGAATTGGCGTCTTAATTCTGTATCAAGTTGAGAGACCAAATTCGAGGGTAAAGACCCAAAAATAACTAAGGGAGGATGATTTGCATACTCCACTAATTTCTTTTCCTTCAGAAGAGGAAAAGGGAATAAATTTGTTTTTGTTATAGTTTCTTTTGATTCACCAATGGGGAATTCTTGTTCTGGACAACGATGTGCCATTACAGCTAACACAGTATCTTCCCCCTGAGTAAAAGCATAATCCAGTCCATTTGCTCTTGCCACTAGAATTGGTACTCCAATTTCATATTCCAATTTGGGTGCCATACCTTCTAAATCCATTTTTATTATTTCTGTAGTACAAGTGCCTATCCATATGATGACGCTGGGGTCTCTATCTTTTCTTATCCGAATACAAAGCGTTTTCAATTCCTCATAATCGTTCAAATGGGCCGAGATATCTCCTTCTTCTAATTCTGCCATTGCATAACGGGGTTCTGCAAAAATCATAACTCCAAGTGCATTTTGCAGAAAATAACCACATGTTTTTGTGCCCACTACCAAAAAGAAACTGTCTTCAATCTTTTGATACAACCAAGATACACAGCTAATAGGACAAAAAGTATGATAATTACCCGTTTCACATTCAAAAGTTATAGTTTCATCAATTTTGGCCGACATAATAGGGAGGAAAAGAATAAATGGTTGAGGATAAATAAGGAAAAGAAATAATGAATAAAAAGAAGAATGAAAAGAAAGGATCGAATTTACAACGAATTGTGAATAAATTGTTGATTCTAAATCCTTGTAAACCCAAGTAAATTTTCCTGATTCTTTTTTTTCTGCCCCCCACCACCAATGGGATTTAGATAAAGATCAGAGAGTAAACTGAATAATTCCCGATCTGGAATCTCTTTTGGGACAATACCTTCTGGTTGGGATAATATTTGATCTGCTATGTCTAGATAATATTTACACACATAGTTAAGGGATGGTTCAGATCCAACCATTTCAAATAAGGTTTTACCCTTGACTCTGGAAACTCGGATATCTTCAATAATAGGTAATACTTCTATTACGGGCATTGGACAGGCTTCCACATATTTATGGATAAGATCTCTTTTAGATGTACGATTTCCAACCAAGCCTGCTAATCGGAGTGGATGTGTACGAGCTTTTTCCCTTATAGAGGCAGTAATACGATTAGCTGCAAATAATGCATCGAATCCATTATCCGTAATTATTACACAATAATCTGCATAGTTCAATGGAGCGGCAAAACCTCCACAAACCACGTCGCCTAATACATCAAATAATATAATATCATATTCGTAAAATGCATTTAATTCTTTTAACAGCTTCACAGTTTCTCCCACCACATATCCTCCACATCCGGCTCCTGCGGGTGGACCCCCTGCTTCCACACAATCCACCCCTCCATAACCCTTGTGAATTACATCTTCGGGCCAAATATCCTCATAATGATAATCCTTGGATTGTAAAGTATCTATAATTGTAGGTATTAGAAATCCTGTAAGAGTAAAAGTACTATCGTGTTTGGGATCACACCCAATCTGTAACACTTTTTGACCACGTCTCGCTAGGGCGACTGAGATATTACAACTAGTCGTTGATTTACCAATTCCGCCTTTCCCGTAAACTGCTATTTTCACCCGCCAATCCTCCTTTATCTAAATCTCAAAGTTATCTCTTTATTTCAAGGTTCTATATAATCGAATTATT